TAATCTATACGATCTATCTAGCACCTACCATAGAATAAATATGATCCAATAGTAGGTGAACTGTACTGTATTGGGATTGTAGTTCAATTGGTTAGAGTACCGCCCTGTCAAGACGGAAGTTGCGGGTTCGAGCCCCGTCAGTCCCGATCCAATAAGTTATTCCATTCAGCTCTGAATCCCCGTAGAAGAGTGAAAAAGAGAATAGGGTTGAATAAATATACTAGAGATTTAGTATCTCTATCCATTAGATACATTAACCAGATCGATAATTCAGTTTGAAAAAAGACCCTTCTTTCGGGGATAAAATCTAATCATCATTGTGAATCTGCAATAAATATTCTTCCCTCCCCGAAGAATCAAATTTTTCTTATAAAAAAACGTGGGAAGATAAATAGATTTTAGGGTTACACAGAGGTAGTCCTCCTAAGTCGGAATCCCACGGAGATCCCTATAGATAATTCCCAATGATTGAAAGTAGATCTTCCTTCTGTTCTTCTCCATGAATATTGATTTCATTCTAATACTTCTTTTTCATGATCGATAGCCAGTGGATTTCTAGACACTCTATTGTATTTCCAAGAATGATCATGTCAGGATCTAGACAGACTAGTCCTTCTCTCTCATTCCAGGGTCATGAGTGGGCTTCTGGATAAATTTGATATGGGATACTTCTATATCATCACCGGACCAGATAGGTTAAAGATTCCATCTAAACCTTGGAAATCCAAGCGAAATACCTCTCATGTCTGACGAACGTCTTCTGGAGTAGCAGAAGGTTCTTATTCGTACGAATCCTATTCTTTCAAAATGATACAGACATGTGTTGATCGGAATGTTTTCTGATACACGTTTCCTACGAGTCTTATCAAAAGTGATCATATTATGTTATACTATTTCCATCGAAGAATTCATTCAATCCGTTAGTTAGATTCCGTTACTCGAACCGATTTTCTCAATTACATTTATTTCATGGATCTTGAAAGATTCATCTCTATGGGATCAAATCTCGAGCGAGCTATTTTTGAACGAAGTAAAGATCAGGAGATCATGGAAGTAAATAACCTTGGATTTATTGCTGTTGCACTGTTCCTTGCAGTTCCTACTGCTTTTTTACTTATCCTTTATGTTAAAACGGCCAGTGGAAGCAGTGAAAGCACTTGATTTTTATGAAAATGGAGTGATTACTGATAACTAGATAGATTCAAATGATCCAGATCATTAGTATAAAATAGGTTATGGGATCTATTATATTACAACAATACAGGGTAGGGGCTGCTTTTTCATTTCTTTTGAGAAGAAAAAGAAGTAGTACGAAGGAAAAGTATCTAACCTTTTCTTTTGTACTACTTCTTCTACACCCATATATAGATAAATATATCTTAATAGTACTTGTCCATATATGGTAAATGTAGGATGAAGGACCTCGTACCATAAAAGAGCGGAGCTGATCACCTTCTTCATGCCCCTGGAAAATAGATCCAATGTAGACAGACTTTATTCTGAACGTACTTGCGGATTGTTTAAGATCAAAGTTTAACATTTTTTCCGGTACGAACATCGTTTTCTAGTACATATTAGATATGGAACTTGAAATGGTATAAGAAAAAGCAAAGGGATCTATTACTTAGACTTATGTCCCATATTTTGATGAGAACGGAATTCATATCGGATCCGATCAATTCGGAACCATCCGGTAAAACATGAGGGACTATTTCTATTCCTACTAAGAGAGAGATCGTTCTTCAGTGGAAGAAACAATATTATCAACTCATTCTAGAAAAGAACTAATTTATTAAAACCTGTTAGAGAGAATCAGATTTGTCATAGGAAAATGATAATGATAAGGGATTATGCGCATCCCTTACGGGGATAAAGAGGAAATAATTCCATGGAAAGAGTCTTTCAATTTGGAATGAAGACTAAATATTACTGGATCCTTATGGAACAGAAGAGATTCTCATGCATGATCTGGAAGGAACGCAATAATTGATTCTTAAGCATTACCATTATAGTCCACTTCTCCCCCATACTACGAGTGAAAGGGAAAAGGTAAAAACTACCATTAAAGCAGCCCAAGTTATATCGACTATATCCATATAGGTCATGTTCTCTAAAAAAGAATGATTTCATCATCGAGATGATAAGGGAACTATTAACGATAGTGCAAAGTTTAAGTTGAAATGGTCTACCTATTCTGAACGTTACGGACGTTTGAGCTGATATGAGAGATAAAGAAATCCATTTGTTCATTGACCAACGAGTTGCTATTACTAACTCGAGGGTTGTACATTCACGACGGAGTCGGGATAAAATGCACGTAACTCACTATCTATATTGGTAATATGTACCAATATGTCTCTAGAGGTTCTGTAATGGAAATACAGACTTTTCCTTCCATTTACTTACCTCAACAAGGCGACACCCGGATTCGAACTGGGGATGGAGGATTTGCAGTCCTCTGCCTTACCGCTTGGCTATGTCGCCGAGATATGGGAATGCCATGGACAGATTGAATCATTCGTCCGTCCTTTAAGTATAGTATGAGATGTATGCTAAAGTCAACCATAAAGTAAATGGATCTAATTTGTTCTCCGTCTTTCAATCTTACTATTTTCATTAGGAAATTTTCTAAGTGAGATTAACATTTAAGAATGGTTTGATTCATTCGTTCATAGCTCCATTTCACGTGGTTGGATGAAAGTCTCAAAGTACCTCTTTTCTTATCTTTTTTTTTTTTTTTTCTAATTGGAAGTATATCTGGATACGGGTAGAATCTCACGGGATATAGTGAACACTGAATATACATCCAAATCTTTTTTGTCGGATTGATCCATATAGATCAATCGGGAATAATTGAATAGACTTTTTCACGGATGGGAAACTTCCAATGCGATTAGATGAAAATGAGGGAGCGTTTACAATCCCCGAATTTGGTAAGATACAATTTGAAGGATTTTGTCGTTTCATCGATCAGGGCTTGATGGAAGAACTTCATAATTTTCCGAAAATTGAGGATACAGATAAAGAAATTGAATCCAGGCTTTTTGGTAATGAATATGAATTAGCAGAACCTTTCATAAAAGAGAGAGATGCTGTATATCAGTCCCTTACATATTACTCTGAATTATATGTACCAGCAAGATCGATTCGGAGGAATAGTAGGAAGATACAGAAACAAACTGTATTTCTCGGAAATATTCCTTTAATGAATTCCCATGGAACATTTGTAGTAAATGGAATTTACAGAATCGTGGTGAATCAAATATTAATAAGTCCCGGTATTTATTACCGTTTGGAATTAGACCATAATAGAATAAACTATATATATACTGGCACTCTGATTTCAGATTGGGGAAGAAGATCGAAATTAGAGATTGATGTGGGAGAAAGGATATGGGCTCGTGTAAGCAGAAAACGAAAAATATCTATTCCAGTTCTATTATCAGCTATGGGTTTAAATCTCGAAGAGATTCTGGACAATACTCGCTATCCCGAAAGATTTTTCTTTTTACTGAAGAAGAAGAAGGGGAAGTGGGATAGGGAGGAATATCTTTGGTCGAGGGAAAATGCCATTCTGGAGTTTTATAAAAAACTCTACTGTGTAAGTGGCGATTTGGTATTTTCCGAGTCTCTATGTAAAGAATTGCAGGAAAAATTTTTCCGACAAAGATGTGAATTGGGAAAGATTGGTCGACGAAATCCGAACCAAAAACTGAACCTTGATATACCCGAGAACGAGATTTTTTCATTACCACAAGATGTATTGGCTGCTGTGGATTACCTTATCGGAGTTAAATTTGGAATGGGTACACTCGATGATATAGATCACCTCAGAAATCGACGTATTCGTTCTGTAGCAGATTTATTACAGAATCAATTTAGATTAGCTCTAGGTCGTTTGGAAGATGCAGTTCGAAGAACTATACACAGAGCAACCAAGCGTAGATCAACTCCTCAGAACTTGGTAACTTCAACTCTATTAAAAAGCACTTTTCAAGATTTTTTTGGTTCACATCCCTTATCCCAATTTTTGGATCAAACTAATCCATTGACGGAAATAGCTCATGGGCGAAAATTGAGCCATTTAGGCCCTGGGGGCTTAACAGGGCGAACTGCTAGTTTTCGGACACGGGATATTCATCCCAGTTATTATGGGCGTATTTGTCCAATCGATACGTCCGAAGGAATGAATGCTGGACTTGTTGCATCATTATCTATTCATGCAAAGATTGATCATTGCGGTTCTTTACAAAGTCCATTCTATAAGATCTCTGAGAGATCGAGAGAAGAACATATGGTTTATCTATTACCGGGAGAAGATGAGGATGAATACTATCGGATAGCTACGGGAAATTATTTGGCGTTAAATCAAGGGATTCAAGAAGAACAAATTACTCCAGCTCGATACCGACAAGAATTTATAGTTATTGCATGGGAACAAATTCATTTCAGAAGTATTTTTCCTTTCCAATATTTTTCCGTTGGAGTTTCCCTTATTCCTTTTCTCGAACATAATGATGCGAATCGCGCTCTAATGGGTTCTAATATGCAGCGTCAAGCAGTTCCACTTTTTCGACCCGAGAAGTGCATTGCCGGAACTGGGTTGGAAGGTCAAGCAGCTCTAGATTCAGGAAGTGTAGCTATAGCTACACAAGAGGGAAGGATCGAGTATATCGATGCTACAAATATTACTTCATCGGTTAATGGAGACACTGTACGAACAGAATTGGTTATATATCAACGTTCTAATACCAATACTTGTACGCATCAAAAACCTCAAGTTCGTCAAGGGGAATGTGTAAAAAAGGGACAAATTCTGGCGGACGGTGCGGCTACGGTAGGGGGAGAACTCTCTTTGGGAAAAAACGTTTTAGTAGCTTATATGCCATGGGAAGGATACAATTTTGAAGACGCAATACTCATTAGTGAACGTCTGGTATATGAAGATATTTATACCTCTTTCCATATCGTAAGATACAGGATTGAAATCTGTATGACAAGCCAGGGTCCTGAAAGAATCACTAGAGAAATACCTCATTTAGATGCTCATTCACTTCGTCATTTGGACGAAAATGGTCTTGTAATGCTAGGATCTTGGATAGAAACAGGTGATGTTTTGGTAGGTAAATTAACGCCTCAAACCACAGAAGAATCATTATGTGCCCCGGAAGGAAGATTATTACAAACCATATTTGGTATTGAGGTATCCACTGCGAGAGAAAATTGTCTCAGAGCACCTATAGGTGGAAGGGGTCGAGTTATTGATGTGAGATGGATCAATAGAGTAGATGATTCCGGTGATAATGCGGAAACAGTCCACGTATATATATCACAAAAACGTAAAATACAAGTGGGTGATAAAGTAGCTGGAAGGCATGGTAATAAAGGTATTATTTCAATAGTTTTGCCCAGACAAGATATGCCCTATTTGCAAAATGGAATACCAGTTGATATGGTATTGAATCCATTAGGGGTACCTTCACGAATGAATGTAGGACAGATCTTTGAATGTTTGCCCGGTTTAGCAGGAAACCTGATGAACAAACATTATAGAATAACACCTTTTGACGAAAGATACGAGCGAGAAGCTTCGAGAAAACTAGTGTTTCCTGAGCTTTATAAAGCTAGTGAGCAAACAGCTAATCCATGGGTATTCGAACCGGATCATCCTGGAAAACATAGATTAATCGATGGAAGAACAGGAGATGTTTTTGAACAACCTGTTACAATAGGAAAAGCTTATATGTCGAAATTGAGTCATCAAGTTGATGATAAAATACATGCACGTTCGAGTGGACCTTATGCACGGGTTACACAACAACCTCTTAGAGGAAAATCCAAACGAGGGGGGCAACGAGTAGGAGAAATGGAAGTTTGGGCTTTAGAAGGTTTTGGTGTTGCTTATATTTTACAAGAGATGCTTACTCTCAAATCTGACCATATTAGAACTCGTAATGAAGTACTTGGTGCCATTATAACTGGAGGGCCAATACCTAAACCTGACACTGCTCCAGAATCTTTCCGATTGCTCATTCGAGAATTACGATCTTTAGCTCTAGAATTGAATCATGCTATTATATCTGAGAAAGACTTTCAGATAGATAGGGAGGAAGTTTGATCAGAATGAATCGAGATCTTTTATGATTGACCGGAATAAACATCAACAACTTCGAATTGGATTAGCTTCTCCCGAACAGATTTGTGCTTGGTCCAAAAAAATTTTACCTAATGGCGAGATAGTTGGACAGGTGACTAAACCCTATACTCTACATTATGAAACTAATAAACCAGAAAGAGATGGATCGTTTTGTGAAAGAATCTTTGGACCTATCAAAAGTAGAGTTTGTGCTTGTGGAAATTCTCCAGGGATCGGAAATGAGAAGATAGACTCAACATTTTGCACACAATGTGGAGTTGAATTCGTTGATTCTCGAATTCGAAGATATCGAATGGGATACATTAAACTGGCATGTCCGGTGGTTCACGTATGGTATTTGAAACGCCTTCCCAGTTATATTGCGAATCTATTAGCTAAAACTCGGAAAGAATTAGAAGGCCCAGTATACTGCGATGTGTGACTTGATCACAAGTTCCGATCATACAGATCCGTAATAAGGAACTGTCATCCTATTCAATCTCATTGGGATGCCTTTAGCTCTGACATGTCCCTCCGGAGGAGTAGCATGAAGCTCAGAATTATAAGCATCTTGAAGAGATGTTGAGAAAGAGGAATTAGTCCAGGGTTTAGATATTCTGTATAAAATTGCTAATTGAACTTCGTGAAAACACTTCTTTCATATAATGGAATTCAAAAGTAATTCTCTTTCACTTGGGTTATCCCTGAATAGAGGTATTCCGGACCGAAGATATGGCTATAGGAGTCTATTCATCGCACATATGCTTCGATCGATAGTATTGTAACCATCGAAGTGGAGCAAGCAGGAACCTAAAGGATCAAATGGAACGAGATAAAGACAAGTAAATCCCTAATTGAAGATCTTTTCAAGAATAAATGGATTGTTCGGAAGGGAGGAGACTGCTCAATAATTCCATATCTACGTTGTAGAATCGTAAAGGAATACTCAATTTCACCTGGAACTTGAGCAGAGAGTAGCGGTCTTTCTTCAGAGCGAAAAAGAGTGCATTTTTTTCTATAGTTACTTGAGCCGGATGAGAGGAAACTTTCACGTCCGATCCTGAGGGGGGGAAATCTTAGAATAACCTATCCGAATCTTTTTCTTGCTAGGCCCATAGCTAACAAACCAACTTTATTGAGATCACGGGGTACATTCAATTATGAGATTCAATCCTGGAGAGATATTATTCCTCATTACCTCTCTGCTCGTCCTCATTACCTCTTTGCTCGAGGTTCTGGAACATTTAAAGAGAGAGAAATAGCTACTGGGGGAGATGCTATCAGGGAACAACTAACTGGTCTGGATCTGCAAATGATTATAGATCGTTCACATATGGAATGGAAGAACTTGGTGGAATTGAAATGGAATAGATTGGAGGAGGATCAAGAATTTACTGTGGATGGATGGGAGGATGAAACAATTCGAAGAAGAAAGGATTTTCTGGTTGGACGCATGAAATTGGCTAAACATTTTCTCCGAACAAATATAGAACCAAAATGGATGGTCTTATGCCTATTACCAGTTCTTCCTCCCGAACCGAGGCCAATCGTTCAATTAGGTGAAGGTGGACTTATTACCTCATCAGATCTAAATGAACTTTATCGAAGAGTTATCAATCGGAATAATGCTCTTACAAATTTATTAGCAAGAAGTGGATCTGAGTCATTTGTTATTTGTCAAAAAAAATTGATCCAGGAAGCCGTAGATGCACTTCTCGATAATGGCATCTGTGGACAACCAATGAGAGACAGTCATGATAGGCCTTATAAATCGTTCTCAGATGTGATCGAAGGCAAAGAGGGAAGATCTCGTGAAAATTTACTAGGGAAACGAGTTGATTATTCAGGTCGTTCCGTTATTGTGGTAGGTCCCTTTCTATCATTGTATCAATGTGGATTACCCTCAGAAATAGCAATAGAGCTTTTTCAAGCATTTGTAATTCGTAGTCTCATTGGACGACATATTGCTCCCAACCTAAGAGCTGCTAAAAGTATGATTCGAGATAAGGGACCCATTGTATGGGAAGTACTTCAAGAGGTTATGCAAGGACATCCCGTATTGTTGAATCGAGCACCTACCTTACACAGATTAGGAATACAAGCGTTTCAACCTATTTTAGTAGAAGGACGTGCCATTCGTTCACATCCATCGGTTTGTGGAGGATTTAATGCGGACTTTGACGGAGATCAGATGGCTGTCCATGTACCTTTATCTCTGGAAGCTAGAGCAGAAGCTCGTTTACTCATGTTTTCTGAGACAAATCTTTTGTCTCCAGCTATCGGAGATCCTATTTCTATACCGACTCAGGATATGCTTCTTGGACTTTATATATCAACGGTCGGAAATAATCAAGGTATTTATGGGAATAGGTACCATCCGTATCACTCGGAAAAGAAAAGGTTTTCCTGTAAGAAACCTTCCTTTTATAGTTATGATGATGTGCTCAGAGCTTATCGACAGAAACGAATTGACTTATACAGCCCCTTATGGCTCCGGTGGGGGGAAGTAGATTTACGTATCATTACCTCAGTAAACCAAGAAGCCCCTATCGAGGTTCAATACGAATCTTTGGGTACCTTACACGAAATCCATGAACATTTTCGAATAAGAAAAGGTAGAATGGGGGAAATTCTTAATATATACATTCGAACAACTGTTGGTCGTACTCGTTTCAATCGAGAAATGGAAGAAGCCATACAAGGTTTTGCCCGTTCTGAACACCCAAAGAAATCACTACCAGCTCTCAGGATCTAATGTAATTGATCTTATGATCTTTTCATTAGTGCAGATATAGAGATCGAGGAAGCCTTCGAATAACCGGCTTGAACCCATTGCTTAATCCTGCTCATGAAAATATGGAGATTTTTCCTTATGAAGGAACGAACTAGATTGCCCTTTGATAATTTGCCCTTTTATAATAAAGTGATGGATAAAACTGCCATTAAAAAGCTTATTAGCAGATTAATAGATCACTTCGGAATGACATATACATCACATATCTTGGATCAACTCAAGACTTCAGGTTTTCAACAAGCTACTGATACAGCTATTTCATTAGGAATTGATGATCTTTTAACAGCACCTTCCAAAGGATGGCTCGTCCAAGATGCGGAGCAACAAGGTTCTGTTTCGGAGAAACAGAATCATTATGGGAATGTACATGCAGTAGAAAAATTACGTCAATCGATCGAGATATGGTATGCTACAAGTGAATATTTGAGAAAAGAAATGAATCCGAATTTTAGCATGACTGATCCCTTAAATCCAGTACATGTTATGTCCTTCTCAGGAGCTAGGGGAAGTACATCTCAGGTTCACCAATTAGTAGGTATGAGAGGATTAATGTCAGATCCTCAAGGACAAATCATTGATCTACCCATTCGAAGGAATTTACGCGAAGGGCTCTCTTTAACGGAATATATTATTTCCTGTTATGGGGCTCGTAAAGGAGTTGTGGATACTGCTGTACGAACAGCAGATGCTGGATACCTCACACGTAGACTCGTTGAAGTGGTTCAACACATCGTAGTACGTAGAACAGATTGTGGCACTATCCGAGGTATTTTCGTAAGTTCCATTCGAGGTCGAGAGAGGGACAGAAATGAAATTTTTGTACGAACACAAATACTGATTGGCCGTGTGCTAGCAGACGATGTATATATAAATAGGAGATGCATTGCCACGCGCAATCAGGATATTGGGGTTGGACTTGCCAATCAATTAATAAACCCTCGAACACAACCAATATATATACGAACCCCCTTTACTTGCAAGAGTATATCTCGGATTTGTCAATTATGTTATGGTCGGAGTACTACTCACAGTCACTTGATCGAATTGGGAGAAGCAGTAGGTATTATTGCAGGCCAATCCATTGGGGAACCAGGAACTCAACTAACACTAAGGACTTTTCATACCGGGGGGGTATTTACTGGTGATATTGCAGAACATGTACGAGCCCCTTTCAATGGAAAGATTGAATTCAATGAGAATTTGGTTTATCCTACACGTACATGCAATGGACATCCTGCTTATCTATGTCATAATAACTTATCCATCACTATTGATGGCCAAGATCAAGTACAGAACTTAACCATTCCACCACAAAGTTTGCTTTTGGTTCAGAATGATCAATATGTGGAATCGGAACAAATTATTGCCGAAGTTCGTGCTAGAACATCTTCCTTCAAGGAAAAAGTTCGCAAAAATATATATTCTGACCTAGAAGGAGAAATGCACTGGAGTACCAATGTGTGTCATGCACCTGAATATGTACACGGTAATGTTCATCCTATACTCAGGACGGGTTATCTATGGATATTATCGGGAGGTATATACGGATCCAGTGTAGTACCCTTTCCATTTCATAAGCATCAGGATCAAGTAGATGTTCAACCTTTTGTTGCCAAACATCAATCACTTTCCGATTCTTACGTGGATCAAGTGGAACATAGATCAGGTTATTCAAACTGCTATGGGAAGGAAGAACAAATCTTCAGTTATTCAGAAACTGATCGGACCATATCCAACGAGCATCGAGACTCTATTTATGTCACCTTTTCCCCTAGGAATTACAATATTAAGGGGAAAAAGCAAATGAATCGATTCATCGTCCCATTGCAGTGTGATAAAGAATGGGGAAAAAGAATAATACCTTGTCCTGATGCGATTCTTAGAATACCAAAAAGTGGTATTCTACAGAGAAATTCCATTTTTGGATATTATAATGTAGAATATGGAATACCTGATGGGCCGGATATGGCAACACCCTTTTCCCTTCCCTTTTCCCTTGATTTATCGAGGGAAGGAGACAACTTGCAGATTCAAGTTAGCAATTCTATTTCGTACGAAGATAGTGAACGAATCCAAGTAATGAGTGACACAAGTATTCCATTGGTTCGAACTTGTCTAGGATTTGATTGGGAACAAATAGATTCTATAGAATCTGGGGCTTATGCCTCTCTTACTTCAGTAAAAACAAATAAGATCGTTAGCAATATGATTCAAATTAGCTTGATTAAATACCCCCCTTTTTCCATGGGGAGAAGGGACAATAAAGCAAGTTCAAATTTTATGTTCCATAACAAATTGGACTACACTAATCTTGTCTCTTCCAATGGGGAGAGTCCATTAATTAGTAAGCATCAAGGAACTATTTGTTCATTTTCTAATGGGGAAGAAGACAGTGGATCCTTTATGGTTCTGTCACCATCCGACTGTTTTCGAGTCGTTCTATTCAATGATTCAAAATGTAATGATATGGTAAATAAATCAAATAGAGAGGATCCTATGAGAAAAATCATTGAATTTTCGGGTCTCTTGGGTCATTTACATAGTATCACCAACCGTTTTCCATCCTCCCATTTTCTAACTTATAAAAAAGTATTGTCAAAGAAACATTCCATTTTCCACAATTCTTTCAATACTTTCCAAGTACCTAAATACTATTTCATGGACGAAAATACGAAAATTTTTAATTTCGATCCGTGCAGGAACATCATTTCCAATTTCTTGGGTCCAAATTGGTACTCTTCCTCATCCGAATTCTGCAAAAAAACATTTCCAGTAGTTAGTCCTGGACAATTTATTCCTGAAAGTGTATGTATATCCGAGGATGAACCACTCCCCGAATCTGGTCAAATAATAGCAGTTGATGAGGAATCTTTAGTCATTAGATCAGCTAAACCCTATTTGGCTACTCGAAAAGCGACTGTTCATGGTCATTATGGAGAAATTCTTGACAAAGGAGATACATTGATAACATTGATATATGAAAGGTTCAAATCCAGTGATATAATTCAAGGTCTTCCTAAAGTTGAACAATTGTCAGAAGCCCGTTTAAATAATTCAATATCGATGAATCTGAAAGAAAGTTTTGAAAATTGGACCGGAGATATGACAAGATTTCTTGGAAGTCTTTGGGGGTTATTCATCAGTGCTAGGATAACTATGGAACAAAGTCAGATTCATTTGGTCAATCAGATTCAAAAAGTTTATCGATCCCAAGGGGTACGAATTTGTGATAAGCATATAGAGATTATTGTACGCCAAATGACATCGAAAGTATTAATTTCAGAAGATGGAACGGCTAATGTTTTTTCACCCGGGGAACTCATTGGATTATCACGAGCACAGAGAATGGATCGTGCTCTGGAAGAGGCAATCTACTATCAAACTATGTTATTGGGAATAACAAGGGCATCTCTGAATACTCAAAGTTTTATATCCGAAGCGAGTTTCCAGGAAACTGCTCGGGTCTTAGCTAAAGCTGCTCTACAAGGTCGTATCGATCGGTTGAAAGGCTTGAAGGAAAATGTTATTCTCGGGGGGATTATACCTGCCGGTACTGGACAGCATATCCGCCGTTCAGGGAAACGGAACGGAATGGATCCAATAATGGGGAATAGGAATCTATTTAGCAACAAAGTGAAAGATATTTTATTTCATCATGACAAAGTTTCTTTTTTTTCCATTCAAGAACATTCTCACAATATATTGAAACAGCCATTAAAATAGTCTTGATAAATAGTCTTGCTTGATAAAGAGATTTCTTATTACTTGATAAAGAGATTTCTTATTATGTTCATGAATATTCATTCTATAATATAATAGGAATAATATAAAATATTCTATGAATGAGAACGTTTATACCACGTACTATACAGACAGGCAATCTTTGAGATGTAATCGATTCCGTTGGAATAATTAGATATTACGTGTTATTTCGTTATTTTGGGGAGGAAAGCGAACGAGAATGAGCAAAAGATATTGGAACATTTATTTGGAAGAGATGATGGAAGCAAGAGTTCATTTAGGACATAAAACTAGGAAATGGAATCCTAAGATGGCACCTTACATTTTTACAGAGCGTAGAGATACTCATATTATAAATCTGGCTAAAACTGCTCGTTCTTTATCAGAAGCTTGTGATCTGGCGTTTGATATAGCAGGTAGGGGAAAACAATTCCTGATAGTCGGTACGAAATATCAAGCAGCTGATTTAGTAGCATCAGCTGCTACAGAAGCTCGATGTCATTATGTAAATAGAAAATGGCTTGGTGGTATGTTAACTAATTGGTCTACTACAGAGACGAGACCTCAGAAGTTCAAGGATTTAAAAAAAGAACAAGATACGGGACGATTCAATCGACCTCCAAAGAAAGAAGCAGCAATGCTCAAGAGACAATTGGACCAATTGCACAAATATCTAGGTGGGATTAGATACATGACGAGCTTACCCGATATTGCGATAATTACCAATCAACAAGAAGAATCCATTGCTCTTGGGGAATGTAGAACTTTGGGTATTCCGACAATTTGCTTAGTTGATACAGATTGTGATCCAGATCTCGTAGATATCCCAATTCCAGCCAATGATGATGGTATAGCTTCAATCCAATTGATCCTGAACAGATCAACGTCAGCAATTTGCGAAGGAAGGTCATTAAGGTCATTATAGCTATATGAAAGGCTAATAGATAGTGAATTAGTAATAATAATAAAATAGAAAAAAGGGGGGAGGACCTGAAGATTTACTGAGTTGGCTGCTATTCCATCCAAGATATCGTAAGAGCAAATTTCATTTATTGGTTTGGTTTGCTGATCCAAATTGAAAAATCTTCTTAATGGAATAACCATTTTATTATCTCGTGACATCAAAAATTCTGATGAGAGTGAAATAATGGAGGAATCCCTCATTCGACAAAAATCATTTCTTTTCTTCTTTAAGTTAATCTTTACAAGGGGGTAATATGGATATGGATATCGTACAATCTCCTATTAGCACACTGAATCATATCTACGAGATATCCGGTGTGGAGGTGGGTCAACATTTTTATTGGCAAATAGGGGGGTTTCAAGTTCATGCACAGGTACTTATAACTTCTTGGGTTGTAATTGCTGTCTTATCAGGTTCAGCTACCATAGCTGTTCGAGATCCACAAACCATTCCTACCGGTGGACAAAATTTTGTCGAATATATTCTCGAATTTCTTCGGGACTTGGCCAGAACTCAGATTGGAGAGGAAGAATATGGTCCCTGGGTTTCTTTTATTGGAACTATGTTTCTATTTATCTTTGTTTCTAACTGGTCAGGTGCTCTTCTTCCTTGGGGAATTATAAAATTACCTCATGGGGAGTTAGCCGCACCTACAAATGATATTAATACTACGGTTGCTCTAGCTTCGCTTACGTCAGTAGCATATTTCTATGCAGGTCTTGCAAAGAAGGGGTTAGGTTATTTTGGTAAATATATTCAGCCAACCCCAATACTTTTACCAATTAACATCTTAGAGGATTTTACAAAACCTTTATCACTTAGTTTTCGACTTTCTGGAAATATATTAGCCGACGAATTGGTAGTTGCTGTTCCTGTTTCTCTGGTACCTTCAGTAGTTCCTATACCTGTAATGTTCCTGGGATTATTTACTAGCGGTATTCAAGCTCTGATCTTTGCAACTCTAGCCGCAGCTTATATAGGTGAATCCGTGGAGGGTCATCATTAAATCACTAAATAACTGTCTGATCAGACAGAATATTTTCTAAGTATCGTACCAACTCATGACTTGATATTATGGTAGAAGCAAATCGGAATTCTTAGTAACAAGAGCTTGGTAAGAAGATTTAGCATCAGTTAACTATTAATTCCGTCCATTAGATCTCCAGATAGAGCGGATCAGATTGGTTCATTTGTATAGAGATATGAAAAAAAAAAGGATCGAACAGGTTCACTAATCGGATAAAGAATGTACCCCGGCATAGAACGATTCAATTTTTGTTCCTAGTAAGGGGAGGATTTTTTCACATTTTTACTTTGTATATAGTTCGTTTTATATATTAATCCATTTATATTTATTATAAGCCTTATAGATTATATGGATTAATATATAATCTATAGATGTTATATATAATTACTTATAGGCTCTTACGCAGTCTATTCTCTTTCCGTGATAAGAATTAATATGTCTAATAAAAAGGAATCTGTATTTTCAATATTATGAATAATAAATATTTTCATGATGAAATATTTTCATAGGGAATAATAGGTTTCCCTATTCGTTTATATTATCACTTTGAGATCATCAATAAATCTTTTGGGTTCTTAGTTGTTCGGAAGAAATCGTTCCATAATTGAACCATTGGTGAACACTCAACAGATGAAACTGTTGTATTATCAACTATTTCCCAACCTTAGTAAGAGGAGATTACCATGGATCCCTTAATTTCTGCTGCTTCCGTTATTGCTGCTGGATTATCTGTAGGGCTTGCTTCCATTGGACCCGGTGTTGGTCAGGGCACTGCTGCGGGCCAAGCTGTAGAAGGTATTGCGAGACAACCAGAAGCGGAAGGTAAAATACGAGGTACCTTACTGCTAAGTTTAGCTTTTATGGAAGCTTTAACTATTTATGGATTAGTTGTGGCCCTAGCACTTCTATTTGCAAATCCCTTTGTTTGATTCTGAAAACAAAGATCCCTACACCTCGTCATTACATTAGTATTTCTCCAATAATTTCCTTGTTCAGCTGCTCTTTTAGGGGATAGGCTGATCCGAATAATTAGCAAATGAATTATTGTCTTTCTTCCTATACCTATACTTCGGTCAGAAAGATTCATGACGCGTGCGGCAGGGAAGGGAGTGGATAGGAAAAGCAAATTTTTTTTATCCTTATATAAGACCTGGGACTAAGTATCCCAAATATTATTATCCAGAACTAGATAGGATCAAATAAGAAAAGAACAAAATTCTGTAGAACATATCCTTATCTATAAGGGGAGAGCGTATGAAAAATGTAATTGATCCTTTCATTTCCTTGAGTTATTGGCCTTCCGCTGGGGGTTTCGGGTCAAATACCAATATTTTAGAAACAAATATAATAAATCTAAGTGTGGTGCTTAGTGTACTGATCTATTTTGGAAAGGGAGTGTGTGCGAGTTGTATATTCGAATAATATGGCTGGGCCCAACCAGCTGCACTTTGGAGATAGAAAAGTGCATGATCTCAACGAATTACTTCCGAACGGGGAATAGCGAAGAACTATAGCATTTCGTAATTGATTGGGAAATGAACTCTTAGTTCATACCAACCAATGAGGGAGGACCATTAGAATGGTTAAAGCTGAACTGCTTGAAGTCTAAGCACAACTAACTGGGTACTCTTTCCACCGCTGTGTCAAGATGAGATTAAAAGGCATAGTTGGAGATTGATCCGATATATAACATTCATATCAATGGAATAATTTTATCTATTTACTGAAAAATAGTCCCAATCTCCCATCCAATTTTAGTTCCAATGCTGAATTGACGACCTACACAGAAGGGAATTTATTCGATAGAACAAAAAGGAGAAGGCACAAATTAATTGATTGAACGGAACGTATTGATTCAAATTTCATGGGGGAAGAAGAGGAGAGAAAAGGGGAAACGAGAAAAGAAAAAAACAAAAACTTTATTGATAATTGCAAATCCCTTTTGCTGGAAGAGCCCTTCGTAGATCTCGGTCTTTTATAGATTCATTCTAATCTTCCGTAAACGGAACGGAAAGGGCAGGCTTGGTGTTGATGAAGGAAGGGAACGTATATGTTCCTGGGGAATAAACAAAGAACTGAGCAGGAGAGCCGAATGAATCGAAAGATTCGTGTTCGGTTTGGGAAGAGATTATGAATTCGTGAAGTGAATAGATAATCTACTTTCATTAAGTAATCTATTAGATAACCGTAAACAGAAAATATTGAATACTATTCAGAATTCGGAAGAACTATGTAAAGGAGCTATTGATCAGCTCGAGAAAGCTCGGGCTCGCTTAAGGGAAGTGGAAATGATAGCGGATGAAATCCGGGTAAATGGAGACTCCCAGATAGAACGAGAGAAAGAGGATCTAATCAATGCTGCTTCTGAGAATTTGGAACAATTAGAGGATCCCAAGAATGAGACGGTTTACTCCGAACAGCAAAGAGTAATTGACCAGATCCGACAACAAGTTTCTCGCCAAGCTTTACGAAGAGCTATAGGAACTTTGAATAGTCGTTTGAATACTGAGTTACATTTCCGTACGATCGATCACAATATTGGCCTGCTTAGAGCCATGATGAACACAAATGATTAGTGGTTATAGGTCTTATTTCTCAACAGATAATTAATGAGTGCTAATGGGAAATATTCGACTCGACGAAATTAGTAGTATTATACGTAAACAGATCGAACAATATAATAACGAAGTAAGAGTTGGTAATCTTGGCACCGTACTTCAAGTAGGAGATGGCATTGCTCGTATTTATGGTCTTGATGAAGTAATGGCAGGGGAATTATTGGAATTTGGAGATGGTACAATAGGCATTGCCCTAAATTTGGGATCGGATAATGTTGGAGCTGTATTAATGGGCGATGGCTTGACGATACAAGAAGGCAGTTCCGTGAGAGCAACGGGAAAAATTGCTCAGGTACCAGTAAGTGATGCGTATTTGGGTCGTGTTGTAAATGCTCTAGCCCAACCCATTGATGGCAAGGGTCAAATTTCAGCTTCCGAATTTCGACTGATTGAATCTCCCGCTCCAGGTATTATATCAAGACGTTCCGTATATGAACCCCTTCAAACGGGGCTTATTGCTATTGATTCTATGATTCCTATAGGACGTGGTCAGCGAGAATTAATTATTGGGGACAGACAGACCGGTAAGACAGCAGTAGCTACAGATACTATTCTTAATCAAAAGGGTCAAAATGTAATCTGTGTCTATGTAGCAATTGGTCAAAAAGCTTCTTCCGTGGCTCAGGTAGTTAATACATTCCGAGAACGTGGCGCAATGGAATATACCATTGTGGTAGCGGAAACTGCGGATTCTCCCGCTACATTACAATATCTCGCTCCTTATACAGGGGCAGCTTTGGCTGAATACTTCATGTATAAGAAACAACATACTTCAATCATTTATGATGATCTCTCCAAACAGGCACAAGCTTATCGACAAATGTCTCTTCTATTAAGAAGACCACCCGGCCGAGAAGCTTATCCGGGAGATGTTTTCTATTTGCATTCCCGTCTCTTAGAAAGAGCAGCTAAATTAAGTTCGCTATTAGGTGAGGGGAGTGTGACTGCTCTTCCAATAGTTGAGACTCAAGCTGGAGATGTTTCAGCTTATATTCCCACTAATGTAATTTCCATTACCGATGGACAAATATTTTTATCGGCCGATCTATTCAATGCCGGGATCCGACCTGCTATTAATGTGGGTATTTCCGTATCTAGAGTAGGATCCGCGGCTCAGATAAAAGCTATGAAAAAGGTAGCTGGAAAATTGAAATTAGAGTTAGCTCAATTTGCAGAGTTGGAAGCCTTTGCACAATTTGCTTCCGATCTTGATAAAGCTACTCAAGATCAATTGGCAAGGGGTCAACGATTACGTGAGTTGCTCAAACAATCTCAGTCGGCTCCTTTGAAAGTAGAAGAACAAATAGCTACTATTTATACCGGAACGAATGGATACCTAGATATATTAGAGATAGCACAGGTGAGAAAATTTCTCGTTCGGTTACGCGAGTACTTGATAAAGAATAAACCTCAGTTCGGAGAAATTATACGTTCTACTGGTACATTTACGGAAGAAGCAAAAGCCCTTCTGGAAGAGGCTCTTAAGGAACATACTGAACTTTTTGTACTTCAAGAACAAAAGTGAATATTTTCTAATTTAGTGGAACCATTCGGAACAGGAAAAAGAGCTGAAGAATTTGTTCCAATACATTGCACAACAAATTAGAACAATTGAAGAGTATTACGTCCAATAGGATTTGAACCTATACCGAAGGTTTAGAAGACCTCTGTCCTATCCATTAGACGATGGACGCTCTTTCTCTCTTACATTTTTTTTTCTTTTTATTTTCACTCTCTCTCTTTGGCATACATTATCCCGCCCGATCCACCTTTTTATTCACAATGAGGTTAGGATAGGAAAAGAATGGAATCTATTTCACATTGAAACGGAAAATGAATTTTGAATGCATCGTGAAATTATGTTATATACTTAATCACTTTCTATCTACCTATTATATCTATATAGATAGAATATAATAGGTAGATATCTGTTAGCGGGTAGCGGGAATCGAACCCGCATCGTTAGCTTGGAAGGCTAGGGGTTATAGTCGACATTGATTATTCAATGCCTCTAATTCAGAACCGAACATGAGAATTTCATGTCATTCGGCTCCTTTATGGGGGATAGAGAGCGGTATGAGGGAAGAAGCGGAGTATTTATATCAAATCTTTGTTAAAGGAGATTTCAATTCTTTCTCCTCTTTTTTTTTTTATCTTTTTAATAAAACCCTAATTTATTATCGTACCCATAGCATCTACGTCAGTTTCTTCTCTTTTCTCCCCTTCTCTATTTTTTTTTTAGTGAAGGGCCCCGAATCGTAGAATACTTGCTCACTTTCTAGATGATCCCTATAGAAAGATAAATTTGAAAAGTTTCAAATAATAACAAATCTTTCTAGTTACTTCGTTCCCTATTTCTACTGATTCCGATCCCCAGGAGAACAAATTCCACCGAGCTCGAACGAAATGCCGATAACCCAAGTAAACCAAAGTCATCGTTCTATAGCTATTCGGCTTCAACCTGGGGTCTTTCCATCCATATGTTGAAGGTTTAGTCACGATGAAAAAATATCTTTGGATCTCCATAGATCTGTGATTTCTCTAATTGGAAAGATTTCTCTAACCTTTAAAACATTCTGTGTCGCTATCTTGGAATCAAAAATGTGTTTGTCTTTTCTCATTTCATATCCAGATTACGAGAAGGTATGCTATTCCTGAACCATGGTATTCATAGGGAAGGTTTTTAACCTATCTGGAAATAGAGCTTTAGATGGATCAAAGATCCATGTAAAAGATCCTTCAACTATTTTAGTTGATAATGTAACGAATCACACTTTTACCACTAAACTATACCCGCCACGATCCAATTGTAACATACGGATCGATCTTTTGTCCAACCAATAGGAAGATGGGGAGTTATCAATCTCTATTTCAAGTTTCTATCAATAATTACCTCGTTTTCATCATTACATGAATCTCCATCCCCGGAGATGAAATACTTGGGTAAATAGTATGTCATTCCCGGAGATGGCTCATTGTAATTATAGATTACCTTTGCGAACTGCTGATAAAACAATTACTAATGGGCCCGATACAACCATCAGAGTCAGAACAGTGAGCTGTGCAATAACCTCTAGATCCATTTCGTTTTCTTTCACCCCTATGATCCCATCGACTTGATGGATGTATGAATAAAATGTTGTCAAGATTAATCACTTTTCTTCCATTTTCTATGTTTTTTTGTTGTTTATTTTCTCAGTCAGGTTCCTATAGCCCTCAGTCACTATAAACAATATCATACCACATAAAATAGATATAAAGCCAAATGAAAATAGAAAACATTGAAAGTACAGCGGTGCTCTGTCGAAAACAGGCCAACCAGTATTAAAAGGATTTTTTATCACATAAAAATAGGTTATATAACTCTAGGCTTTCTAGTTCAGGAAAAAAGAATTATTTTGAACGGAATGAACAATATGATTCACTAGATTTCTTTTTCTCTAAATAATTGCTCTATTCATTACATTATCGATACAATCCATACATGTTATGGTATACACCTTCACTCCACCATTCATTTTGTTACACATGAACTCTTCCATCTTGGAGAGATGGCTGAGCGGACTAAAGCGGCGGATTGCTAATCCGTAGTACGGATAATCCGTACCGAGGGTTCGAATCCCTCTCTCTCCGTTCGGTCACTATTGATCCTGAAAACGAAAACTCCGAATCTTTCTACGGAAAAGACTAATTAACCTAGAGACTTTTTTCACTATTCTTTACGTCCGGGATTACGTCCTGGATCGTTCGATAGAAATCCAAAGATAAAAAGAGAAATGAAAAATACCACTATTGTGTAAACGAACAGCTTAAGAGTGAGCATTACGTAATCTCCAGGATCCTGATTATAAGTACAACAGAAATATGAAGAAATGGACTTCTGGTACGTGTTTATCGGAAAGTATATTCTGGTCCATAACTTGGAAGGAAAGGAGATATCGTTCATAGACGAACGGAAGAATGAATAGGGAGATCTAGTTTCCTCTTTTTTTCGCAGGTTCCTCAAATAATGAACAAGTATTTATGTGTTTTATCAGTATAAATGGGACCAATCCCCGCATTGTGTATTGGTACATACAAACGATAAAATATCTTTGCCTCTCCCTGCTATTATGTATGAACAGAATTGTTTCGAACCTGTTCTATAGCAATGTCCAAGTGAATAGATGTTCACCTTCGAGATGATTCGGGTTTAACTCGATAGCATTATCTCTTCCAATCCAATGTGAGAAAGTTACATAGTGTCTACTTTTTCCGATAAAGGGGTGTTTGCATGGGTTTGCCTTGGTATCGCGTTCATACCGTCGTATTGAATGATCCTGGCCGGTTAATTTCTGTACATATAATGCATACAGCTCTAGTTTCTGGTTGGGCCGGTTCAATGACTCTGTACGAATTAGCAGTTTTTGATCCATCCGATCCTGTTCTTGATCCAATGTGGAGACAAGGTATGTTCGTTATACCTTTTATGACTCGTTTGGGAATAAAGAATTCATGGAGTGGATGGAGCATCAATGGAGAAACTGTAATTAATCCTGGTATTTGGAGTTATGAAGGTGTGGCCTTGGCACATATCTTCTTTTCTGGCCTGTGCTTTCTGGCAGCTATCTGGCATTGGGTATATTGGGATCTGGAACTATTCTTTGATGAACGTACGGGAAAACTTTGTTTAGATTTGCCAAAAATATTTGGAATTCATTTATTCCTCTCAGGAGTAGCTTGTTTCGGATTTGGAGCATTTCATGTAACAGGTTTGTATGGTCCTGGGATATGGGTGTCTGATCCTTATGGACTAACTGGAAAAATACAACCAGTGGATCCAGCATGGGGAGCTGAAGGTTTTGATCCTTTTGTTCCGGGAGGAATAGCTTCTCATCATATTGCAGCGGGTATATTGGGTATATTAGCAGGTCTATTCCATCTCAGTGTTCGTCCTCCCCAACGTTTATACGTAGGATTACGCATGGGGAATATTGAAACGGTCCTATCCAGCAGTATTGCTGCTGTGTTTTTTGCAGCTTTCGTTGTTGCCGGAACCATGTGGTATGGCTCTGCAACTACTCCGGTCGAATTATTTGGTCCCACTCGTTACCAGTGGGATCAGGGATACTTTCAACAAGAAATAGATCGACGAGTTCGTGCCGGTCTGGCCGAAAATTTGAGCCTATCGGAAGCCTGGTCAAAAATTCCCGAGAAACTCGCTTTTTATGATTACATTGGTAATAATCCAGCTAAGGGGGGGTTATTCAGAGCAGGTGCGATGGACAATGGAGATGGAATAGCTGTTGGTTGGTTAGGACATCCTATCTTCAAAGATAAGGAGGGAAATGAGCTTTTTGTACGTCGTATGCCTACCTTTTTCGAAACATTTCCAGTAGTTCTGGTAGACAAAGAAGGAATTGTGAAAGCCGATGTGCCTTTTAGGAGGGCAGAATCAAAGTATAGTGTTGAACAAGTAGGTGTAACTGTTGAGTTCTATGGTGGTGGACTTGACAGGGTTAGTTTTGGTGATCCTGCTATAGTCAAAAAATATGCTAGACGTGCTCAATTAGGTGAAATTTTTGAATTAGATCGTGCTACTTTAAAATCCGATGGTGTTTTTCGTAGTAGTCCAAGGGGTTGGTTTACTTTCGGACATGCTACATTTGCTCTCCTTTTCTTTTCTGGACACATTTGGCATGGCTCTAGAACCCTATTCAGAGATGTTTTTGCTGGTATCGACCCGGATTTGGATTCTCGAGTAGAATTTGGAGCATTCCAAAAACTGGGAGATCCAACTACTAAGAGACAAGTGGTATGATATTGCTCTTATCTCTTCTCTAATCAATATTAGTACGAAAGCTATCTCCATAATTGTAAATTACGATCGAATCTATGGAAGCATTGGTTTATACATTCCTGTTGGTATCGACCCTAGGGATAATCTTTTTCGCTATTTTCTTCCGAGAACCACCCAAAATTCCGGGTAAAGGGGGAAAATAATTTTGCTTCTCCAAATCCTCATTCTTTTTCTCCCATCAAAGAGAGAATGACCTTCCCCATAGGGGAAGGTCATTCTCTCTATTAGTCCTCGTGATCCTCAAAAGGATCCCTAAGTTGTTCAGAGGGTTGCCCAAAGGCGGTGTATAGGGCATAACCAGTAAAGCTCACAAGTAAACAAGATATGGAGATGGCGACTAAGGTTGCAGTTTCCATTATTAGGTGATCCAATATCATGGTATGTTTACGATATAATAACAAAGTTAACAGATCTCAACCAATACAATAGTTTCTATGGCTACACAGACCGTTGATAATACTTCCAAAATAAAGCCAAGAGAAACCGGTGTAGGAACGTCCTTAAGACCGCTTAATTCGGAATATGGTAAAGTAGCTCCTGGATGGGGAACTACTCCTCTTATGGGTTTTGCAATGGCTCTATTTGCAGTATTCCTATCTATTATCTTGGAGATTTATAATTCTTCCGTTTTATTGGATGGGATTCCGGTTAGTTGGGGCTAGAGGAACTACAAAATCCGCCCGGCGAGCTCTTGAAGAAAAAAAAGAAGAACTGAGGGATCCAAACTCAGACCAAATAGGGGCTTTTAGTTTTTAGCTTATCTTGTTCCAATAGTTTGATCGTGTAATTACTTTTCTCTAAGGATTTTTGGAATATGGGTGTGCGACTTGTTGAAATCGATCCATATTTATAGTACAGAAGACCGATCTGTTATCTTCATCAAGATGGTCCTACCTCGTTGGATATTTAATTGATAGATTATTGAATCTCTAGAGCACGAGGTCTATCATAGATATGTTCCAGGAAGATTTGAACTATGGTTTGTACCTATCATTTCCTCGTCACCAGGCTTCCAATAAATAAATTGAAAGAGGTATTTCCTATAATAAATCGAAGGATCTATCCCCTTTCATAATTATGCTTATTATGAGAAAAGAATGATATAGTATTTGATTTCTCTTAGTTAGCATATTTCATCGAGTGAGCGAAGATTAAAAGGTTATTACCCAAAGAACCTTTTGGGGATTTGATAAAATCATCGGGGTATAATTGAAATCTGAGGTTTGGATTGATTCATCTATTGAGATCTCGACAAGATAATTCCTATCAATCGTCTATATTAGTTCTTTTCTAGGGAACTGATATCATACGAATAGGGTAAAAGATCGTTCAAAGGGCCTATAGTGATTTATCATAGGGATGAGCCGACTTGAAATTTTGGCACTATTTTCAATTTTGGCACTATAGATAGAGTCTTCTAATAGAAATGCTGGATTGTTTCGAATCATCCTCATTTCCCCAGCCGGTCAGGCAACGAACCATCAAGTATCTCGATATTTTCTCCAATTTAGATATTTGTGTCCAAAAGCATTTGCGTGTTCTTGTTTAAGCCGTATGAAGGGAAATTCTCATGTACGGTTTTCAGAGGGGGAATTGAAGTTTACCTATCTCAATAAAGTATACGATTGGTTCGAAGAGCGTCTCGAGATTCAGGCGATTGCGGATGATATTACCAGTAAATATGTTCCTCCTCATGTCAATATATTTTATTGTCTAGGGGGGATCACACTTACCTGTTTTTTAGTACAAGTAGCTACTGGTTCTGCTATGACTTTTTACTATCGTCCGACCGTTACAGAAGCTTTTGCCTCTGTTCAATACCTAATGACCGAAGTTAACTTTGGTTGGCTAATCCGATCAATCCATCGATGGTCAGCAAGTATGATGGTTCTAATGATGATTCTGCACGTATTCCGTGTTTATCTCACAGGTGGATTCAAAAAACCCCGTGAATTAACTTGGGTCACGGGTGTAATTTTAGCTGTGCTGACCGTATCTTTCGGTGTAACTGGTTATTCTTTGCCCTGGGATCAAATTGGTTATTGGGCAGTGAAAATTGTGACCGGTGTGCCCGAGGCTATTCCTGTAATAGGATCTCCTTTGGTAGAGTTATTACGCGGAAGTGTTAGCGTGGGTCAATCTACCTTGACTCGTTTTTATAGTTTACACACTTTCATATTACCCCTTCTTACTGCTGTATTTATGCCAATGCACTTTCTAATGATCCGTAAGCAGGGTATTTCAGGTCCTTTATAGAGAGGAAAGATAGATTGGAAATAACTATTCATAATTTCTTGTTCCGAGTAACAACGGTAATATATCATCGCCAGGAATATTTCTTATTCAAAAATGGGAATATCCATAGAAAATAGAGAATAGGGTCCTCGGATTTCTCCTTTCGATTTTGGAGTATTATTTATCCAATACAAACAAATAATTGGAGTAGATTCTCAGACGGAGAAGATGGATTATGGGAGTGTGTGACTTGAACTATTGATTAGGCCATGCAGATACTTTCTCCGATCTACCACATAAATATTTCTGGTAAAATGTGTCTCTGTCCCAATTTCCTTATCAGAAATAGGAAGTTTAGCACCTGGGTGGAAAGAAAGGCATCGGTCCATTTGTTCCGTTCCAAGAGAATTCTTTCTATGATCGAATCCGGATCAGGAAGGGCTCCGTGAGATCCGGTCAATGGGGTAATATTTTCATATAATAAATAATTGGACCATATGACTTTACTTATCCTTTTCATAGTATGAAAATGCATCCATTTCCCTTGCATCCATTTCGATGGGAAAACTATCGGAGTTAAAGAAGGGATCTAAGGAAGGAGAGAGGTCGGATCAATAACAAGTCAATACCTTGTATGCTAAAAAACCTTTGAGGTCTATTAGAGGTCTATTCGTGGTGATAAACACAAATTACAAGGACTAAGATGGTCCAAAAGGCATATCGATCATGATCGAATTTGTGAGCTTACTTGGGTAATGAGCATTTAACTGGAATAATAAAATTACCAATGATGGATGATCATAGACATTATTAGTTCCTATTCTTCCAATCCGTCTTCCATCACGGGAAAAAAAGTGATATATACTCCCTCCAGTTATTGTTCGAGCCGGATGATCAAAATCGGCATGTCCGGTTCTTTCGGGGGATAGATCCATAGGGATCTACTTATCCCAATAACAAAGAAACCTGACTTGAATGATCCTGTATTAAGGGCTAAATTAGCTAAAGGTATGGGACATAATTATTATGGAGAGCCCGCTTGGCCCAATGATCTTTTATATATTTTTCCAGTAGTAATTTTAGGTACTATTGCATGTACAATAGGTTTAGCGGTTCTAGAACCATCAATGATTGGTGAACCAGCAAATCCATTTGCAACTCCTTTGGAGATATTACCCGAATGGTATCTTTTCCCTGTATTCCAAATACTTCGTACAGTACCTAACAAATTATTAGGTGTCCTTTTAATGGGCTCAGTACCCGCGGGATCATTGACGGTACCTTTTCTAGAGAATGTTAATCAATTTCAGAATCCATTTCGTCGTCCAGTAGCTACAACAGTATCCTTGATCGGTACTGCAGTAGCCCTTTGGTTAGGTATTGGGGCAGCGTTGCCTATTGATGAATCTTTAACTTTAGGTCTTTTCCAATTTGATCTAACTGTCGAATACAAAAATATTTCAATTTTTTATTCATATATCTAGGGAGTAGTTGCTTTAAGACAAATTATATCTCCCTAGATATACCCATCTTGCCAGAGATTTATTTCAAATATTCCATGAAATAGAGATATGTAAAAGATTTGAAATGAAATGATTCTCATGACTCTCCAGAAACACTTGGGGAAAGGAAATGAATGAAGAGATGGAATGGAACCAACCATTTAATGAACCCGAAACTAATTCCTGGGTGGATCAATTGCAAAACGTTTTTGTAGAACTTCCAATACCTGTTCGACAGATTCCTTCCCGAAGTGTTCAATTCTCATCAGATCTTCTCGACTGTAATTTAAGAGGTCCAATAATGTATGTATATTGGCTCTTCTGAGGCAGTTATAGGTTCTGGGGGGTAACTCTAATTGGTCAATGAAAATATGTTTAAATGCAATTTTTTCTTTCGTTTCCCTCGTATCAGTCAATACGTGCGAAAGGGGGAAGGGAGGCATATTAGACCCTTTTCTATTGTTCATTCCATCGATGTTCTGTTCCTCTCCATGCAGGAAGGGAATCAATAAGTCGATCAAATTTCGAGAAGCTTCGTAAAGTGCCTCTCTAGGAGTTAACCCCCCATTCGTCCATATTTCCAGGAAAAGGACTTCTCGTATTTCATTTCCGCTCCCATAGGAATGAATACTATAATTCGCATCGCGAACAGGCATAAAAACAGCATCTATAGGAAAAATTCCGTCCTGATAATTATTTGGACTATGTATAATATATCCGCGATTTTTTTCAATTCGTAATCTTATATCAGAAGTAATTGATTTAGTAAGTCTAGCTATATGTTGTGTAGTATCAATTATTTTCACAGAAGGTGGTAATATGATATCTTGAGCAGTTACATTTCTGGGTCCAACGATATAGATAGAAGCTTCTCGGATTCCGTACGAATCACTTCTAAGTACAATTTCTTTTAGATTCATCAAAATGTCATGTACTGATTCTTCAATACCTATTATCGCGGAATATTCATGTTTTATGTTCTCCAATTTAACACGTGTGATACATGTTCCTTCTACTTCTCCAAGTAAAGCTCTTCGCATTGCGATGCCTATTGTATCGGCTCGACCCTTGCGGAGCGGGGATAGAGCAAAACGGCCATAATGAAGACGCTTACTGTATGCTCTGGATTCGATGCACTTCCATCGTAGTGTCTGAATAGAGACTGAGATTTCATCTCGAATCATACCAAGATTATTTGATTAGATCATTAAATCATTTCTTTCTCTTGAAATTCATTCAATTCTTACACACGTCTCTTTTTGGGAGGTCTACATCCATTATGTGGCATAGGGGTTACGTCACGTACAAAACTTAATAGTATGCCACTTCTACGAATGGTTCGTAATGCTGTATCTCTCCCCCGACCAGGGCCACTTATCATAACTTCTACTCGTTCCATACCCCGATCCATTAATGTACGAATAACATTTTCTGCTGCAGTCTGGGCAGCAAATGGTGTACCTCTCCTTGTGCCTTTGAATCCACAGGCACCGGCAGAAGACCAAGATAAAACTTGTCCCCGTACATCTGTAACAGTCACAATGGTATTGTTAAAACTTGCTTGAACGTGAATAACTCCTTTGAGTACTCGATGTTCATTCCTACGTGAACCAATTCTTTTTGTAGTTTTTGACATATTAATCATTATGAGTTCAGTTCAAAAAATGCATATCGAAATCTATTTTACCGCTAGATCCGTTCATTGATATAGAAGAGAATTACCCCTGTTTTTGCTTATGTCTCGGATTGGAACAAATTATCATAACTCGTTTCCGTCTACGAATTGGTCGACATTTTCCACAAATTCTACGAATAGAAGCACGAATTTTCATATTTGTGACCCTCCAATTTGCTCATATTACATTTTGTTCCCTGAGAAAGTCCATTGAATCTATGATTCTCGATCCCTATCAGATGTTCAAAAGGCGATTCAATCGTTTGAAGATTTGTTGCTAAGTCTATATATTATACGTCCTTTGGTTAAATCATAAGCACTTAATTCAACCTTGACCCTATCTCCTGGTAGTATTCGTACGGAATTACGTCGAATCCTACCTGAAATATGAGTCAGAATCTGACATCCATTATCTGTCAGAACTCGAAACATACCGTTGGGGAGTGATTCAGTAACCAAACCTTCCGCATGGATCAAATTCTGTTTGTTCATCGAATCTCCTCCTCTTTTGATAAAAAAAATTGACTAACGTGCTTGGATTAATATGAATGGTGTCTCGAACCAAACTTGCTCCGATTTGAATACCATGGGGATATCTTACAGAATCAATATTTTTGGACAAAATTGAGATTAATTACCATACATAACATAATATTTCTCCTCCAATTTTTTTCTGTCGAGCTTCTCGATCCGTCAAAATTCCTTGGGAAGTAGAAAGAATTACGATCCCCATTCCACCTAGAACTTTTGGAATTTCTCGATAATTGGAATAAATTCTTAAACCAGGTTTGCTGGTACGCTTTGACGTGGTTATATATGTCCTTTTCTTCCTTCTCCGATATTTTGAAGTCGATATAAAAAAATATTTTTGGCCTTCCTGATGTTCCCTAACATCTTCTATAAAACCTTCTCGTAAAAGGATCCTTCCAATGTTCCTGGTTATATTAGTAGCTGTTACTCGAACTGTTCCTTTTTCTGCCATGTCGGCATTTCTTATAGAAGTAATTAGATTGGCAATAGTATCGTTACCCATGACGAACGAATTCTTAGGAATTCCTGGTCTCGATATAAAAGGCATGTTCGATCTTCTTCGAGGAATATGCCTGAGGTGCAATGAATTGATCCATGTACCATTTGATGAACTATCAGTAAGTAGAAGATTTCTACAAGATCTATCAGTACTTATAAGACTTCGGGAGCCAATGAAACTATTTTCGTGAAATTCAATTGTCTCAATTCCTGAGCAACCGGACCAAAAACTCGAGTTCCTTTTGGATTTCCTTCCTGATCAATGACAACTGCTGCATTGTCATCAGATCGTATCATCATTCCATTGTCACGTTCAAGTTCTTTACAGGTGCGTATAACTACGGCTCTAACCACTTCCGATTTTTCCAGGGGCATGTTAGGTACTGCTTCTTTAATTATAGCAATGATAACATCACCTATATGAGCGCATTTACGATTACTTGCTCCTAGAACTCGAATACACATTATTTTTCGGGCTCCACTGTTATCCGCTATATTCAAATAAGTTTGAGACTGAATCATTTTTCCTCCAAAAGATTTGTTACCTCGGCAGATAACATTAAAAGAAAGAAAAGAAAGAGTTCTTACGAACTAGTAATATTCTTCCACCAGAAATAGCTCTTTTATTCTGTATGGGTTAAGTAGTAACAAATTGAGTACGTATAGGCATTTTGTATGCAGCTATTCTAGCAGCTGCTCTAGCGACGGTTTCGGATATTCCGCCCATTTCATAAAGTATTCGACCTGGTCTGATGACAGATACCCAATATTCGGGAGATCCTTTCCCGGAACCCATACGTGTTTCTGCAGGTCTCATTGTAATAGGTTTGTCGGGAAATATACGTACCCATATTTTTCCGCCACGACGGGCATAACGAGTAATCGTTCTTCGTCCGGCTTCTATCTGCCCAGATGTGATCCAAGCAGGTTCAAGTGCTTGAAGAGCGAATCTACCAAAACAAATGCGATTGCCGCGATAAGATACTCCTTTCATTCTTCCCCTATGTTGTTTACGAAATTTTGTTCTTTTTGGGTTATAGTCGATGGTTTATAGTATTTTGATCCCATCTCTAATCCAGAACCGGACATGAAAGTTTCTTCTCATCCGGCTCCTCGTGAATAATCTATGTCAAATTGGACTGTAGTTTATATTTATATATAAATGAGTCTATATCTACGCATTACGCATATCGTATATAGAATCTAATTTACAGGACGAATAACTCTTTTATTTCCATCCAATAATCTTAATAAATAATGTCACAGGCGAATATTAACTCTTCCGGTATTTGCTCCATGGGGTCGACTTACTTATAGACTCCAATGAGATTAATTCGTTTTCGGTTTATTTCGCCATCCTATCCAATGAATGATTAAGATTCCTATATGATCTTATGCAGTCATAGGTTCCATCGTTCCATAGCTTCTATCTAAATGCCCAGGTCTTCCCTCCGCAATGGAGCTTTATTTTCATCTGTTACGGAATCAATTTCCTTAGTTTCCATCGACCCGAAGCTCTTTCTCCTTCATAAACTGAATCCCTTCAATCTTGCTTGAATGAATCAGGATGATTCTTATGCTTTATCACACTGCTTTTCGGAGGGTAATTAATGAACCATACAATATTGGGAGAAGATTTCATTTCTCCTTCTTTTTTTTTTTTTCTTTTTCCGCATTACCAAACACCTTTATCGCTTCACGAGAGAGAAAAATATAATTTTTTCTATCGTGGAAGAAAGTATTTTTGAGGTGATAGTATCTACCCATAGTTATTGGATCTTGGCAATATGAAGCAATGAGTTAGTCTCTAGTTTATTTATACCAGAGACCAATCCGTTCTTATTTCGAGTTCTCCATAACTCCGGAAAAGAATGAAAAGCTCGATTCCAACGAGTCGCACACTAAGCATAGCACGGTTCCGAAATGGTAAATCTAATTTCTATTTGATCTGATAAAATTGATGATCCATGATCGGGCAGATTGGGAAAAAGACCAATTATTCCTAATCCTCTAAGATCCAAATTTTTATTCCTAAAACTCCATAGATGGTTTGAACCGGATAATAACAATAATCAATCCTAGCCCGAATTGTCTGTAGGGGAACCCTACCTCCCCTGTCCCATTCGACCCGGGCAATTTCCTTTCCGTCGAGACGTCCTGCAATTTGGATCTGAATACCTTCTACATCTTCCCGTTCAGCCAGTTCAATAGCTTTCTTCATTGTTTTTCTGAATGGAACTCTATTCTCTAGTTGTAGGGCAATATACTCCGCAAGAATATTAGGTTTTCTATATGGTTTTGCAACTTTTTCTATAGCAATGTGAAGTTTTCGGTCCACAGAATTGAGCATATTTAGTACATCGTTTCTTAATTTTTCAATTCCTTGACCCCTACCTTCTATTAACAACAAGTTGGGAAATCCAATATAGATTTTTATCTGAATCAAATCGATCTTTCTGCGAATCTCTACACGTGCAATTCCTCCATAATTCGAGGAGCTCTTTATATGTGTTCGTACATAGTTTTCAATGCAAGTACGTATTTTTTGATCTTCTCGGAGATCTTTGGAATAATTCCTTTGTTGTGCGAACCAATGGGAACGATCATTTTGGGTTACACCAAGTCTAAAACCAAGTGGATTTATTTTTTGTGCCATACATATCCTCTTTTTCGGGAGTCTATTGACATAATCGGATCATTCGATCTGGAGATTTCCTCCGATACAATAGTTATATGACAAGTGGGTTTCTGTATTGGATAACCACGTCCCTGAGCTCTAGGTTGAACCCTTTTTAAAACAGCACCTTCATTCACTTCGACTCTACCAACGAGTAAATTGGCTTTGTTCAAACCCATATTGTGATTTGCATTCGCCGCCGCAGAATGAATTAATTGTGATATCGGATAACAGGCCCCATAAGGCATCAGTTCCAGTATCATAAGTGCTTGTCCATATGAACGACCACGAATTTGATTAATTACTCTACGTGCTTTATGAGCAGACATACGTATATTTCTCGCCAAAGCTCGTATCTCCGGACCTGGACTATTATTTCCCATTGACTCCATCCTCCCCAATGAATGACAAACAAGTATCTCTCAATTAACGACGAGATTTCTTATCGTTTCTCGCATGTCCCTGAAAAAGTAGAGTAGGTGCAAATTCCCCCAATTTGTGGTCTACCATACGATCTGTTACATAAATGGGTAAATGTTCCCTCCCATTATGAACAGCAATTGTATGACCGATCATTGCGGGTACAATGACAGAGGCCCGGGACCAAGTCACTATTATCTTCTTTTCTTCCTTTATGTTTAGATTTTGAATTTTCCTCAATGAATGATTAGCCACAAAAGGATTTTTTTTCAGTGAACGTGCCATGATCAATTACCTTTCTTTCCTTTTTTTTTTTTTTTTTATGGATATCCAACCATTCTTACTCACGTCGACGAAGGATTGAAGCATCACTGTATCTATTCCTCTTCCGACTTTTCTTTCCAAGCGCACTATAGCCCCAGGGGGTCACGGGTTTTTTCCTGCCAATTGGGGTTCTTCCTTCCCCACCTCCATGAGGATGATCTACAGGGTTCATAGCTACTCCTCTTACCTCAGAACGCTTACCTAACCAACGTTTAGCTCCAGCTTTACCGAAACTTCTATTGTTTGCAGTGATATTACCCACTTGTCCAATTGTTGCTGAGCAGTTCTCAGATATTAAACGAACTTCTCCAGAAGGTAATCTTAATGTGGCCGATCGATCTTCTTTTGCGATCAGTTCTGCTACAGCACCTGCCGCTCTAGCTAATTGTCCACCCTTTCCAAGTGTTATTTCTATGTTATGTATAGCCGTGCCTAAGGGCATATTGGTTGAAGTAGATTCTTATTCCGATGAATAAAAATCCCTTCCCAAACTGTACAAGCCTCTCTCAGGGCATACAGCTTTCTGGATGTATATGAGATGATATTCATTCACATATATTGATTAAATAGAATCGAGATTAGAAAGGGCCTCTATTTATTGTATTCTCTATGTCCCGATTCTCTACATCCTAGGTCTCTCTATTCCATCATCTGGCTTGTATTCTTTATGTAGCATTCAGAATGAATGACTTTATCAAATTACGCTAATACTTTCGTATGTTATGGATAACGTAGGAGGCATATTCAACATCTTTTTATCTTCTCTCTCTTTCTACTTTTTTTCCTCTCCCCATCTTTTCCTTTTGGGAATTATTACCACTGTCCAGCTCCGAATCTGCCTCTGACCATCAGATCAAATGTGAGTAACTTGTCTTTTTCGAGGGTGCCTCTATCCCATTTTGTTCATGCTTCGGACAAACAATCTGGTCCTCTCCATATTATCATATCTTCGAAACCAATGATCTGATACGAACAATTTTTGGATCCAATCACCTGCTGTCATTTATCCTCAGTTTCCCTTTGGGGTTCGTCCCGTAAAAGTGTCCTAGTTGGATCAGTGATAGATTTATAGGTTTTGCTGTAAACCCAATCGGTTGCTTCCGATCACGTGAATTAATAATTCAAACCGCACTCAGAGGTAAGGCATTTCCTATTGATATAGGAGCTTTTGGACCAGAAAGAATAGTATCTCCAATCATGACCCCTCTGGGATGCAGAATATACATCTTATCGCCATTCTTGTAGTGCACCTTGCAAATGTATGCACTTCGATTAGGGTCGTATTCTATGGTCACAATTTTTCCCGATATGTTTTCCTTATTCCGTCGAAAATCAATTTGACGATACAGACGCTTGTGACCCCCTCCCCTGTGTCTTACGGTAATAATTCCTCTTCCATTACGACCTTTCCCACAATGATGCTGTCCAGAGGTCAATTTTTTCTGCGGATCAAACTGCACTCTTCCATCGAAACCTGATACAGATCTATTGCGTGTGTCTGGAGTTAAAATTCTATATGAACGGATGGCCATTTAGTTTCAATTTTGAATTCTTATTGTTCTGAAAAGAGTGGAATAGAATCACCGGTTTTAAGTGTAATAATCATACGTTTACAACGTATTGGATGTCCTATCATTGACCCTCTCTTTCCTCCTTTTTCAGGGAGGCGATAACTGTTCATAGCTATCACTTTCACATTGAAGAAATGCTCAATCCAATTTTTAATCTTTGTTTTGTTCGATTGCGAATCGACGTTAAAAGTATATTGATTCCTTTCTAATAGACGAATACTTTTCTCCGTAAGTACTGGATATTTCACTTCATCCATAAATTTTTATCCCTCCTCTCGTTTTTCTATTTTTTCTTCCTTTTACCTTTTTTCCCGTAATGCCTGTAGTTATTATTATATCGAATCATAAACAAATTGAATTATACAGATATATCATAGGTTAGGTATGGAAGTTATGCACGAACGTAATGCTCACAACTTTCCTCTGGATCTAGCTGCTGTTGAATCTATTTCAATAGGCGGATAATACTCTGATGGATTGTTATCGTGTATTGCTTAACTGAACAGTACCAAGCCTTTCAATAAAATGAAAGGTTTGGTATTCTTCAAATGTTTGTTGTTATCCCTCCTACTTTTTCCCATTCCATAAAGAATGAATATGTGCAGTTCCCCTGCATCCAGCAGGAATTGAACCCGCGAGTTCGCCAATTATGAGTTGGGCGCTTTAACCATTCAGCCATGGATGCTGGATAAAGATCATCAACATATTCATTCTATAATATGAGTATAGACTCAGATCTTAAATTGGGTAGTTCGGGACCCAATCACATTCTTTCTCTCATACTTTATTAATGTAAAGTATTATCAATAGACATTCCAGTAACATTTCATTGAATTAACTTTGTAATAAGCCATGGTCGAAACGAACAAGAATATGTGAATCAATTATAATTGATTGTATTGATTGTTCGGTCCTTTGGTCTTCCACCCGTGGTGGGTGGGAGAATGATGAAGAACTTGACGGAAAAGGGTAAGAATTGAATCTATTTAAAAGGAGTATATTCATGTTCCTATTTCCCAAATAGAATACTTTCTGGCTGGATATTTTCATTAATATCTAGCCTCATTCTTACCTATTCTTGCATCCTTGATTTCCGGAGCTTTGGCCCCTACTGGTCAAGAACCGGACTACTAGTTACGAATCAGGTATCGAACCAATGGAAGATACTTGGATCCGATCTAGGATCATTATATGTTCGCTCCAGTTCTTGTTGTTCCTAATGTTGGAACAGTCTCCCTTTATTTATGGGCTATGAGTTCTAGTATACAGGGTATATCCGCATTTATAGGATCTTCAATTCTCGTGCTTATTTTCATCGTTGTTCAGTTCATGCGTGGCAAAAAGGAGCATTGGAATAGTCCTCAGTTTCCGAGTATTCGGGGGGGGGGAGGGAAGTAGAAAATAACATAAAGCCAATAATTGTCCTATAGAGTTACCTTTACTCGATCAAACAATTTCGAATCCAGGTATTTCAACTACCCCAAACGATCTGTCGAACGAATTGGGCCAGACTCTCCAGTTTATGGCCGCTCCTTTACGGTACTAGTTGTGGTTCCATCGAATTCGCTTCATTAATAGGTTCGCAATTCGACTCCGATCGTTACGGTTCGGTACCAAGATCTGGTCCTGGACGAGCTGACCTCATTGTAACAGCGGGGACTGTGACCATGAAAAAGGCTCCTTCTGTAGTGAGATTGATTATACGAACAAATGTCCGAACCAAAATATGTATATGTAGTTGCCATGGGAGCATGTACTATTACAGAGGAATGTTTGGTACAGATTCTTATAGTACCGTTCGCGGAATAGATAAGTTAATTTCTGTGGATGTCTATTCGCCGGGTTGCCCACCTGAACCAGAGGCTATTATAGATGCTATAACGACACTTCGTGAAAGAAAAGAAAGCTCGATGGATATATGAGGACCGAGCTCCAACAAGGAAAGAAGAAAATATTTCACTATAAATAATAGGTTTCATCATGTTGGATCCAGTATTCATATTGGGAACTATGATCAAAAGTTATTACATCAATCTTCTGAACCTCAATTCGATTCTACTTTCGAGATACCCTCTGAAACGTTTGGATCTACTTCAACCCTGCAATTATAGATCTATCGTTTGGATAATACATTCCATTTCGGTTCGGACGGGATGGGATGAATAGATTCCAACTAGTATCGGAGCCGAATTCTTATCCATTCAATTCTTCCATATTCCCGGATATGGAAGAGAGATGGATTAACGAATACAAATATTTTATTGACGCATCAGAAATGCGCCAATCATGCGCACACGATGTACGAGAACCAAAAGGAGGATTCGATTGATTTTATACTAGAGCTTATAATAGATTATATTTCCACCGTAAAATATTGCCCTCTGAGTTCTCGATCCTACTTTTTTATATGTAAGGAGTATCGGGATTCAATTGGAACGGACAGGGAGGGACAATATGAGCAAAGAAGAGGGAGAGAACAGAATAGATGGATTCATCTATCTATTTTGATAGGGGTATCTCCGTATGTACATATAGATACGTATCTGTCAATATCCATGTACCCATATCCATCTAGCTAGAATAGATAGATATGGATACATGGATATTGACATCTTGCCAGGAACCAGATTTGAACTGGTGGCACGAGGATTTTCAGTCCTCTGCTCTACCAACTGAGCTATCCCGGCTCTTCCCTGTGGATCATCCTGGTACAAGGTTTGAACTTGTGTCAACTAAAAATAAGGAAAAAAAGGATTTTTCCTAGTTTTTAGAATAATCTTTATTATTTTCGATCTGGAAGCCACTAATATGATAAAAAATTGACTGCGATCGAATAATTTCCAAATGATATCGTCTATGTGGATCATATATCACAAAATGATTTTATCATATGATCAACTGATCAACCCAACTTTTCATAAGATGGATGGAAAGATTCATGTTCTAATTTCTTCTCTTCATGAATAAATAAAATAGTGAGGTAAAAGAATCGAGAAGTGAGAATGGATTCGAACTAACGGAATTGGAGAAAATAGATCAGTCGTTCGGGAACGAACCTGGGTGGGGATAGAGGGATTTGAACCCTCACGGTCTATAAAGCCAACGGATTTTCCTCCTACTGCAATTTGCATTGTTGTTGACATTGACACGTAGAATTGGACTCTATCTTTATCCTCGTCCAACCATTAATTCCAAAAACTGATTCAACTCTCTATCTAGAGTAGATAAGTTCATAATTGGATTACTTAATGTAAAATCATTACTTCAACTCGAATCTGGCATCTATCTTACGAAGAAAATGCTTGGAAGGATTCAAGTTCTGATCGCGAGTTTTGTGTTATATAACATTCCCACTTTCGAGGTGTAAATAGAGCGTTCTATAAATACAGTATTGGACCAAATGAGATTCATTCGTTAGAATAGCTTCCATTGAGTCTCTGCACCTATCCCCTTCCTATCCTAGGAGAAGAAACCATTGTCTCCATGAACCGGATTTGGCTCAGGATTACCCATTCAATATATCCCAGGGTTCCCTGGATTTGGAAGCTATCACTTGGTAGGTTTCCATACCAAGGCTCAATTCGATCAAGTCCGTAGCGTCTACCAATTCCGCCATATCCCCTTCTCAGAGAACGAGATCATACCTTGATCTAATCCTATTATGTAATCTTCATCAGCGTTATTCATTGGATATTTGCTCAATATTGGATGAGAGAAATATCATCCCCTACTCCTCTTCTCTCGCCATCTCTATCTCTACCCCAATCGAATATGACTGGGAATCATTATATTATTTCTGCATTTTCAATGCAATGTTATTATCCTCCCCTAGTCGATTTGGAATAGTGAGTAAAACGATCGATATCAATTGACCCTTACTTCCCTTTTCTTTCCCTTGAAGGAATCTACATTCAAACGATGTTCCGTTGTAATTTGAATCTGGATTGCGTCATTGAATCTGATTCGCGCTATAATTGTTAGGATTCCAAAAGAATCTATAGATCTCACGCCAATGAAATGAGGAGTTATATTCCATTGAGCCTGCTTAGCTCAGAGGTTAGAGCATCGCACTTGTAATGCGATGGTCATCGGTTCGATCCCGATAGCTGGCTCTTTTCCGTTCCTCTCATTCCCATAATCCACAAAGTTTTGGGAGGATCACGATGGAATGGAGAATACTCTTCCGATTGTTCGTCGGGTCCGTTATGCCGTGATCACTTACTCCCAACTAGGAACGGGATGAATGATTGGAACTATTAGGATCTTTGGAGAAAGATCTTCATTCTCTATATAAAATAATTCCAGTACTCGTACGGGTTATACTATCCTTTCTTCTTTCCAGCACTAATTGTTAATTGAATAAGGAGTTTCTATGTCCCGTTATCGGGGACCTCGTTTAAAAATAATACGTCGTCTGAAAACTTTACCAGGGCTAACTAGTAAAAGACCCAAATACAGAAATGATTCTATAAACCGGTCTTCTTCCAGGAAAATCTCTCAATATCGTATCCGGCTAGAAGAAAAACAGAAATTGCGTTTTCATTACGGACTAACGGAGCGACAATTACTGAAATATGTTCGTATTGCTAGAAGAGCCAAGGGATCAACGGGCCAGGTCCTATTGCAATTACTTGAAATGCGTTCGGATAATATTATTTTTCGATTGGGTATGGCTCCCACCATTCCCGGAGCTAGACAATTAGTTAATCATGGACATATCCGGGTCAATGACCATATGGTAGATATACCAAGTTACCCTTGCAAACCTCAAGATGTGATTACTATAAGAGATCAACAAAGATTGAGGACTATTATTAGGAAGAATATAGATCTGTTACAGAGGGATAAATTGCCAAATCATTTGACTTTTAATTCGTTACAATATAAAGGATTCATCAATCAAATAATAGATAGTAAATGGATCAGTTTGAAGATTAATGAATTGCTGGTCGTAGAGTATTATTCCCGTCAAGCTTGAATCGAGAATGAAATGAAAAGGAGGGGTTGGGTTGCTGGACATCTGGAAATTATGTTCTTCTCCCTTCTTTTTCCCCTCCCCAAAGGGGACATTTTATAATCCTTCCATACGTTACATTAGAATCTTGTTATCCACGATACTTTTATTGCTTCTTAAAATGGTCTTTACCTTTCCCATACCACGAACCAATGTTCATTCTATTTTCTATATCACAAATAGAAGGAGATTGATCCCGGAATTAGGAGATCGTCCTATTGGGATTCAATAGATTGGAAAAACAATGGATGAGAAGAAAATAGTAAGGCGAAGATACGGAAAGAGAGGGATTCGAACCCTCGGTAAGCAGAAGCCTACATAGCAGTTCCAATGCTACGCCTTGAACCGCTCGGCCATCTTTCCTATGAGATCTATCGGTTTTCATTAACAAAATTAGTAAATAGCAACTTCCTTACAAAGTCTTTTTGTTCGGGTACGAACAGTTCCATCTTTTGGAAAAAAATAGATAATAAATAAGGTAATTATTCAATCTCCCCCGGAAAGACAAAAGGACATTTTATCAAACTTCCTCCTATTTTAGGAAATCCTCAATCATCCCTGTTGATTTGACGATCTTATTCGGATCGCCCAATCAATAATTTTAGACAGATTAATTGATCCATTCCATATGATGATCATATATGGATCTGTAGTGATCGTGTTATCAATTGTATGAAAACTAATTCTTTTGCAATGATCCTGTGTCATGCATGATGACCATATTTTTCCCGATATTCCTTTATCTATATGGATATGTGCACACAATTGCTAGGTGGGCATTTCATTCTCATTATGCAATGCTCGATCGTTTAACTCTTTCTTTGTTCGGATCATGATCGAACTGGACTTCTCGAGTTTACCGAATCTAGTATTCTTTTAATACGAATCTTTTTTTTTTCCATTATTATTCATCAATATTACTAATGAACAATTATTGAAAATATTCCCTATCTATTCCCATTTTGAAAAATCAATTGGAATAGATAGAATGAGAACATATTTACGATTGTAAGGAAATAAATTTTATGGTATTGTGCACCAGAAAAAATTTCGTTCATGGAATCATTTGCGTAAGGGAATGAAGGAAATTATAAAATCTGTAATTGACTATGCCTAGATCTCAGAGAAATGACAATTTTATTGATAAGACCTTCACAATTGTAGCGGATATCTTATTGCGAATAATCCCGATGGCTCCGGGGGAAAAAGAAGCATTTACCTATTACAGAGATGGTGTGATTTGATATTTTTTCCGTTCTTATTTTTTTGGGAAAGAAAAGGTATTCGGGAATAAAAATTGGGTAAAATAAAACTTACGCTCAGTGAAGGTGAGTTCTGGAGATAGAACAATTCCTTCTGTCGTGTATCCCCGGTCAATGCAGCCTTAGATGCTCTCATCTCCTGAGGATTTTAGTACCGAGCGAAAGGTTACACCTATGCAATAGGCCTTGCTTGTATAGTTTAACCTATCTGATAGGCGCGCATGGGGGGAGAAAGCACTACGTATGGAAATCAACAACACAAAAGCTTCGTTATAGCCCATATGCATTACCCTTTTCCGAAGGGTAGTGAGAATGGTTGGGACAACAAACATCCATCTCGTTTGTACTTCGGATACCCCTATCATGGAACCATCGGAGATTGTTGAAGTGATTAATCCCCGGAGAATACAGGGCGTTAAGAACAAAGAAATTGTTAGAGGTTCCATTCCTAGTACTAAGATCCTTGGTGTTCGGAAAAGAATCTTTGCAAGAAGGATGGCTAGAGATTCATTGGAAATACACTAGCCCCTGTTAATTCATAATATTGGGTCAGAATCTTTTTTCTTTTTTCAATTCCACGGATTACTCCCCGTATTACGTACTGTAAAGAAAGGAGGAGCCGTATGAGGTGGGAATCTCATGTACGGTTTTGAAGCGGAGATCATTTCAATGGAATGAACGACCGTAACGGATGTCAGCTCAATCGGAAGGGGAATATGCGGAAGCTTTACAAAATTATTATGAAGCTATGCGACTGGAAACTGACCCTTATGATCGAAGTTATATACTATATAATATAGGTCTTGTCCATACAAGTAATGGGGAACATACGAAGGCTTTGGAATATTATTTTCAAGCATTAGAACGGAACCCATCCTTACCACAAGCTCTTAATAATACGGCCTTGATCTGTCATTACGTGCGGCTATCTGTACCATAGAATAACTTAGTTAATAACTACTACGGGTAAGAACAAAAGAAAAGGCTTTCTACATATGCACCGTCCCAAGTAACGGTTTTTATAAGCTGTAGCAAAAAAAACATCTCTCATAGGAGCCCGAATATGAATAGATAGATAGAGCCTAAGTATTCCATGGATAAAAAATTAAATTGATGATGGAAGCACCATAAAGATCAATTATTGAAAGAAGGTTCGGGCTGATACGATCAAATCTGCTCATTGACAAGAATCAGGAATCAACTTATGTAATAGAGTCGATCTACTAAGCTATTGAGCAGTGGTGTAGCATCAGATCCTAAAGATGTGAAGTACTCCAGACGGAAAGTACTCTTCAAAAATTCTATATGGAACTGAGATAGTTACCTTGCAAAAAGACTTTTATTTGGACGATCAATCTGAAGTATATCTCTTCCTATACTTCATCTTTTTGAGGGTAGGAGAAAAGATAGAACCTGATCATTTAATTGATTGGAAGTGAAATCAGAAACTCATGTCATTTACTTTTTTTGGTCCTTTGGTTAATCTGAACTCCCAATGAATAATCTCCAATCCAAGAATATTTTGGAAATTTGGGTAGAGGACTAAAGAATAGTTGATTGAGCCGTATGAGGTAGGAAACTCTCAAGTACGGTTCTGAGGGAAGAAAACTTTTCCAAGTGGACCTATCCCGACCGAGGAGAACAGGCCATTCGACAGGGAGATCCTGAAACTGCGGAGGCTTGGTTCGATCAGGCTGCTGAGTATTGGGAACAAGCTATAGCACTTGCTCCAGGCAATTACATCGAAGCACAAAATTGGTTAAAGATTACAGGACGCTTTGGAGAATGATAATTTCTATTATCGGGAAATCGTTTGAATTAATATCTGATTTTCTCGAAATAAATGGAATTATTCCAGAATATTCCCCAAAATTAGATTCAATTCCGTCGGCATCTCATAGGAATATATTGACAATATAATAAATAATACCTTTTCTGGTTCTGGATTGTTAATGGATCTTCTTAATAGGGGTAAAATCCATCCGGAGATGTCTTTCATTAATGATCCATTAATAAAGATTTCTAATGGATGGATGGTCTTTGATATGGAACATACGGAGGAGTATTAATAGGTGGATAAATATATATATATGGATATTATGGATATATATTTATCCATCTAGAACCATTGTAAAAATAACCGGTAAATGCTTTTGAAATTACACAAAAAGTCTTTTTTTGGGTCATAATAGCCCACAGTCCCTTAAGCACCTTAAAAATATGTCATAATAAAACTGAACACCTGCCTCAGATCGACTCCCGTATCATAGTAGCTCCAGTCATACACTAGAAAATAAGGGGAGAAACGAGTTGAGATATATCTCTCGGAAGTTAACTAATTCCTATTGGCAGGTTTCTTCTTATTTATGTCCCATCCGGAAAGGGGAGAATTCAATGATCATTCGTTCACCAGAACAACCAGAAGTAAAGGTCGTAGTGGAGAGGGATCCTGTCAAAACCTCTTTTGAGAAATGGGCCAAACCTGGTCATTTCTCAAAGACGCTAGCTAAAGGCCCTGAGACTACCACTTGGATTTGGAACTTACATGCTGATGCTCACGATTTTGATAGTCATACTGATGATTTGGAAGATATTTCTCGCAAAGTATTTAGCGCTCATTTTGGTCAACTAGCGATCATCTTTATTTGGCTAAGTGGGATGTACTATCATGGCGCTCGTTTCTCCAATTATGAAGCATGGCTGGCTGATCCCACTCACATCAAACCCAGTGCTCAAGTAGTTTGGCCAATAGTAGGTCAAGAAATATTGAATGGGGATGTAGGTGGAGGTTTTCGAGGGATACAAATAACCTCTGGGTTCTTCCAGATTTGGCGAGCATCTGGAATAACCAGTGAATTACAACTTTACTGCACTGCAATTGGTGCATTGATCTTTGCAGCGTTAATGCTTTTTGCTGGTTGGTTTCATTATCACAAAGCTGCCCCAAAATTGGCTTGGTTCCAGGATGTACAATCCATGTTGAACCATCATTTAGCAGGGTTACTAGGACTTGGGTCTCTATCTTGGGCAGGACACCAAATACACGTCTCCTTACCCATTAACCAACTTCTAGACGCTGGAGTGGATCCTAAAGAGATACCACTTCCTCATGAATTTATTTTGAATCGCGATCTTTTGGCTCAACTTTATCCCAGTTTTGCTAAGGGATTGACCCCATTTTTCACCCTGAATTGGTCGGAATATTCAGACTTTTTGACTTTTCGTGGAGGATTAAATCCAGTCACGGGGGGTCTGTGGTTGACCGATACTGCGCATCATCATTTGGCTATTGCAATTCTTTTCCTGATAGCCGGTCATATGTATAAGACCAATTGGATCATTGGCCATAACATCAAGACAATTTTAGAAGCTCATAAAGGTCCATTTACGGGGGAGGGCCATAAAGGTCTTTATGAGATCTTAACTACTTCATGGCATGCTCAATTAGCTATTAACCTAGCTATGTTAGGATCTTTAACTATTGTCGTAGCTCACCACATGTATGCGATGCCCCCCTATCCATACCTAGCTATTGACTATGGTACCCAACTCTCTCTGTTCACACATCATATGTGGATTGGTGGGTTTATCATAGTTGGCGCTGCTGCGCATGCAGCGATTTTTATGGTAAGAGACTATGACCCAACTACTCAATACAACAATTTATTAGATCGCGTTCTTAGACATCGTGATGCAATTGTATCACACCTCAACTGGGTATGTATATTCTTAGGCTTTCATAGTTTTGGTCTGTATATTCATAATGATACTATGAGCGCTCCAGGACGTCCTCAAGATATGTTCTCAGATACTGCTATACAATTACAACCTATTTTTGCTCAATGGATACAAAACACTCATGCTTCAGCACCTGGTTCAACAGCTCCTGGTGCAGCAGCGAGTACCAGCTTAACCTGGGGAGGTGGTGATTTGGTGACAGTAGGTTCCAAAGTGGCTTTGTTACCAATTCCATTAGGAACCGCGGATTTTTTGGTACATCACATTCATGCATTTACTATCCATGTGACTGTTTTAATCCTACTTAAAGGTGTTCTATTTGCCCGTAGCTCCCGTTTAATACCTGATAAAGCGAATCTTGGTTTTCGCTTTCCTTGTGATGGACCTGGGAGAGGAGGAACATGTCAAGTATCTGCCTGGGATCATGTTTTCCTTGGTTTATTCTGGATGTACAATGCAATTTCGGTAGTAATATTCCATTTCAGCTGGAAAATGCAGTCCGATGTTTGGGGTAGTATAAGTGATCAGGGAGTGGTTACTCATATCACGGGAGGAAACTTTGCACAGAGTTCCATTACGATTAATGGGTGGCTCCGTGACTTTCTATGGGCACAAGCCTCTCAAGTGATCCAATCTTATGGTTCTTCATTATCTGCATATGGTCTTTTATTTTTAGGTGCTCATTTTGTTTGGGCCTTTAGTTTAATGTTCTTATTCAGCGGCCGTGGGTATTGGCAAGAACTCATTGAATCTATCGTTTGGGCCCATAATAAATTGAAGGTTGCTCCTGCTATCCAGCCCAGAGCCTTGAGTATTGTACAGGGACGTGCTGTAGGAGTAGCTCATTACCTTCTGGGTGGAATCGTCACAACATGGGCGTTCTTCCTGGCAAGAATTATTGCAGTAGGATAATGGTTAGGAGGATTTGAAAAGCATTATGGCATCAAGATTTCCAAAGTTCAGCCAAGGCTTGGCCCAGGACCCCACTACTCGTCGTATTTGGTTCGGTATTGCGACCGCACATGACTTCGAGAGTCATGATAATATTACCGAAGAACGCCTTTATCATAAAATTTTTGCTTCCCACTTTGGTCAGTTGGCAATAATATTTCTGTGGACCTCTGGTAATTTGTTCCATGTGGCTTGGCAAGGCAATTTTGAAGCATGGGTACGCGATCCCTTACATGTAAGACCCATTGCTCATGCAATTTGGGATCCTCATTTTGGTCAACCAGCTATAGAAGCCTTTACCCGAGGAGGTGCTCCCGGTCCGGTCAATATTGCTTATTCTGGTGTTTATCAGTGGTGGTATACAATCGGCTTACGCACTAACGAAGATCTTTATACTGGAGCTATTTTCTTGCTATTTCTTTCTGCCATCTTTTTAATAGCGGGTAGGTTACATCTACAACCTAAATGGAGACCAAGTGTTTCATGGTTCAAAAATGCCGAATCCCGTCTAAATCATCATTTGTCAGGACTCTTCGGAGTCAGTTCTCTAGCTTGGACAGGGCATTTAGTTCATGTCGCTATTCCTGAATCAAGGGGAGAGCACGTCAGATGGGATAATTTTTTGAATGTATTACCGCATCCCCAAGGTTTAGAACCGCTTTTCACAGGTCAGTGGAATCTTTATGCTCAAGATCCTGATTCCAGTAGTCACTTATTTGGTACCTACCGAGGGGCAGGAACTGCTATTCTAACTCTTCTCGGAGGATTTCATCCACAAACTCAAAGTTTATGGCTGACTGATATCGCTCATCATCATTTAGCTATTGCATTTGTTTTTTCAATTGCTGGTCATATGTATAGAACCAACTTTGGGATTGGTCACAGTATGGAAGATATTTTGGAGGCACATGTTCCTCCAAGAGGCCTATTAGGACGCGGACATAAGGGTCTTTATAACACAATCAATAATTCTCTTCATTTTCAATTGGGTCTTGCTTTAGCTTCTTTGGGGGTTATCACTTCCTTGGTAGCTCAACACATGTATTCTTTACCCGCTTATGCATTCATAGCACAAGACTTCACCACCCAAGCTGCATTATATACTCATCATCAATATATTGCTGGGTTCATTATGACAGGAGCCTTTGCTCATGGAGCTATATTCCTCATTAGGGATTATAATCCGGAACAGAATAAGGATAATGTATTGGCGAGAATGTTGGAGCATAAGGAAGCTATAATATCTCATCTTAGTTGGGTTAGTTTATTATTAGGTTTCCATACCTTGGGACTTTATGTTCATAATGATGTTATGCTTGCTTTCGGTACTCCAGAAAAACAAATCTTGATCGAGCCCATATTTGCTCAGTGGATACAATCTGCTCATGGTAAGACCTTATATGGTTTCGATGTACTCCTATCTTCAACAAGTGGTCCAGCATTCGAAGCAGGTAAGAGCATATGGTTACCCGGTTGGTTGAATGCTATAAATGATAATAAGAATTCATTGTTCTTAACAATCGGTCCTGGAGACTTTTTGGTTCATCATGCTATTGCTCTAGGTTTGCATACAACTACATTGATCCTAGTTAAAGGTGCTTTGGATGCGCGTGGTTCCAAGCTAATGCCAGATAAGAAAGATTTTGGTTATAGTTTTCCTTGCGATGGTCCGGGACGGGGTGGTACCTGCGATATCTCGGCCTGGGATGCTTTTTATTTAGCAGTTTTCTGGATGTTGAATACTATTGGATGGGTTACTTTTTATTGGCATTGGAAGCATATAACTTTATGGCAGGGTAATGTAGCGCAATTTAATGAGTCTTCCACTTATTTAATGGGATGGCTAAGGGATTATCTATGGTTAAATTCTTCACAACTTATTAATGGATACAATCCTTTCGGTATGAACAGTTTATCTGTTTGGGCGTGGATGTTCTTATTCGGGCATCTTGTTTGGGCTACTGGATTTATGTTCCTGATTTCTTGGCGCGGATATTGGCAGGAACTGATCGAAACTCTTGCATGGGCCCATGAACGCACACCTTTGGCTAATTTAGTTCGATGGAGGGACAAGCCAGTAGCTCTTTCCATTGTTCAAGCACGATTAGTTGGATTAGCTCACTTTTCTGTAGGTTATATATTCACTTATGCAGCTTTTTTAATTGCCTCTACATCAGGTAAATTTGGGTAATTATTCTTCATCAATTTCATAAGTGAATGGGATATTATTGTATCAATGACAATACCCCACAGAGAAAAAGTAATCAACGTAATATTTCTCCATCTAAAATCTGATCTATATTTTGATTCCTGGTAGGTAATAGTACCGACTGAACTATTATGGCGAGAAAGAGTCTCATTCAGAGAGAGAAGAAGAGACAAGCACTGGAACGGAAATATCATTTGATTCGTCAATCTTTGGAGGAAGAAGGCAAAGTTTCATCATTGGATGACAAATGGGAAATTCATAGAAAATTGCAATCTTCACCACGTAATAGTGCACCTACACGTCTCCATCGACGTTGTTCTTCGACTGGAAGACCTAGAGCCAACTATCGAGACTTTGGATTGTCCGGACACGTACTCCGTGAGATGGCCCACGCATGTTTATTGCCCGGGATAACAAAATCAAGTTGGTAGGAAAATAAAAAAGTTATTGAAGTTTATTGTGATACCGGAAAAGTACCCCTATCCCTATATGGGATAGGGAGTATATCCCTTGATTGTTTGGTGTACCCATTCTGTTTATGATATCAATCAATGGTGCGGAGTAGAGTAGTCTGGTAGCTCGCAAGGCTCATAACCTTGAGGTCACGGGTTCAAATCCCGTCTCCGCCAGACCAGAACATAAGAAGTATTTTGGTCCGGAAAGGATTACTTTCTCATTTGAGAAAGTATTACTCTCTCATTATCATTTTATAATTGAATGAAAAGTGAGGGAAAGATACGATCAATACATGAACTATTCATTTTCATATTCCATGTGACGGATATGGCGGGTAGCGGGGATCGAACCCGCATCTTCTCCTTGGCAAGGAGAAATTTTACCATTCAACCATACCCGCATTTTATTCGTTCTGAATATATATATATATTCATAAAATTGTAACATAATATGGAAAATACATATATGTTCAATCCATTCGTAAGTAGATACCATATTCTTAATGATCCAATTATTCAATTACGGAAAACCCCTCCTCCTTGGGCCTGAAGAAAAAGGCCCTATAGAAGAGCTATAAAGCCCTCCGGGAGGGGGGGAAGTTTGAGCCTAAAACATCTAGAACAGATCTGAGATATGAAAGAATTAAGGATACCTACAAAAAGGACTAATCCGATCCATAATGATACACCCGAAAATACAACATTTTTGCTACTTGACCAGCCATCGGGAGAGGCAAGTGCAACAGGTACACCAATCACTGGTAAAAATGAAATAGCAATTAATGCAAACACAGCCGATTGGAAAGCAATAGTCATGGTTGTGATCTTACAAGCTCCCAACAGATTGAATAGACTATACCATCCGATCCCCAATTTTAAATTCTGATCAAATGCACTATGGAAAGGATTTGACCATAAATTGATCGAGTCAAACTTTTTCAATTTTATATTTGAATGTGAGAGGAGAGGGAAATTCGTTTCTTTTTTCCATTCCAGATGATCATGAAAAAATAATCATATGTCACAGGTATAGTTGGTATCGGCCCGACCTTATGCTTATAGTTAGGTATTAGGTAGAATAGAAGTTGTCCCCGGAGAGATGGCCGAGTGGTTGATGGCTCCGGTCTTGAAAACCGGTATAGTAAAAAAACTATCGAGGGTTCGAATCCCTCTCTCTCCTGTTGCTTTTTTCAACAATCACATTTATTGGTCCGGTCTAGTACAAAAAAAGAGAATAGCTCGGCTGGATATAGCCGAGCTACAAGGATCCAGTTGGAAAGTATTTGAAAAGACTCCTATCCCGCCGATATGGGAGATTGATGTAATGAAATTGAATCGATTTCTCTTCCATCTGGTTCGATCTCTTGTTTCAGTTAAGAGGAGTCATTGAAAGGACAGGTTCAAAATCACGATCAATTCCTTTCTCAAATCCTGCTGCAGCTGCACGAGCCCTTCCCGCATGCCACAAATGACCTACGAAGAAGAAAAATCCTAGAACGAAATGGGAGGTGGATAACCAACTTCGGGGAGAGACATAATTCACCGCATTGATTTCGGTAGCTACACCACCCACAGAATTTGAAGAACCTAAAGGAGCATGAGTCATATATTCTGCCGAACGTCGTTCCTGCCAAGGCTGTATGTCTTTTCTCAACTTGCTCAGGTCCAAACCATTAGGGCCCCTTAGGGGTTCCAACCAGGGAGCACGGAGATCCCAAAAACGCATCGTTTCCCCCCCAAAGATAATTTCTCCAGTCGGAGAACGCATAAGGTATTTACCTAAACCAGTAGGTCCTTGAGCAGACCCCACACTAGCTCCAAGACGTTGGTCTCTAACTAGAAAAGTAAACGCTTGAGCTTGAGAGGCTTCTGGGCCGGTGGGCCCATAGAATTCACTGGGATAAGCTGTATTGTTGAACCAAACAAAACAACAAGCAATAAAACCAAAGACAGATAGAGCCGCTAAACTATAGGACAAATAAGCTTCTCCGGACCATACGAATGCACGGCGAGCCCATGCAAAAGGTTTGGTTAAGATATGCCAGATACCACCGAAGATACAAATGGAACCTAACCATACATGTCCTCCAATTACATCTTCTAGATTGTCCACGCTAACGATCCATCCTTCTCCTCCGAAAGGAGATTTCAGTAAATAACCAAATATAGCACTTGGGTTAAGAGTCGGGTTCGTAATTTTTCTTACATCTCCACCGCCGGGAGCCCAAGTATCATATACACCTCCAAAATACAAAGCCTTAAGCACTGGAAGAAAAGCACCAACACCTAGCAAGATTAGGTGAATACCCAAAATTGTGGTCATTTTGTTTCTATCTTTCCATACATAGCCAAAGAATGGAAAAGATTCTTCTAAAGTTTCGGGTCCTATGAGTGCATGATAAATACCACCAAAACCTAAAACCGCAGAAGAAATTAAGTGAAGTACCCCAGATACAAAATATGGAAAAGTGTCCACGATTTCCCCACCAGGACCGACTCCCCATCCTAGAGTAGCTAGATGGGGAAGTAAAATCAATCCTTGTTCATACATAGGCTTTTCCGGTACGAAATGAGCCACTTCGAAGAGGTTCATTGCTCCGGCCCAGAATACAATTAATCCGGCATGAGCCACGTGAGCCCCAAGCAATTTACCAGACAAATTGATAAGTCGGGCATTACCGGCCCACCAAGCGAAACCAGTGGTTTCTTGATCACGACCAGCTAAAGCTATAGTTCCATTAAAGAGCGTTTCCACGGGGTAGGACCTCCTCAGGGAATACAAGGTTTTCATGAGGCTGATCTTGAGCCGCCATCCAAGCACGAATACCTTCGTTCAGGAGAATATTTTTTGTGTAGAAAGTCTCAAATTCAGGATCTTCTGCTGCACGGATCTCCTGGGAAACAAAATCATAGGCACGTAAGTTTAGAGCTAGACCAACTACTCCAATGGCACTCATCCATAAACCGGTCACTGGCACAAATAACATGAAGAAATGTAACCAACGTTTATTGGAAAAAGCAACCCCAAAAATCTGGGACCAGAAGCGGTTAGCAGTGACCATGGAATAAGTCTCTTCAGCTTGAGTCGGGTTAAAAGCACGGAACGTATTTGCACCATCACCATCTTCAAATAAAGTATTTTCCACGGTAGCACCATGAATAGCACATAGAAGAGCAGCACCCAATACTCCGGCAACTCCCATCATATGAAATGGATTCAAGGTCCAATTATGAAAACCTTGAAAGAAGAGGATAAATCGGAAAATAGCTGCTACACCAAAACTAGGTGCGAAAAACCAACCGGACTGGCCCAATGGATAGATCAAAAATACAGAAACAAAGACAGCAATTGGACCAGAGAATGCAATTGCATTATAAGGTCGCAATTGTACAGATCGAGCAAGTTCAAATTGACGTAACATGAAACCTATTAGACCGAAAGCACCATGAAGAGCAACGAAGGTCCATAGACCACCTAATTGACACCAACGAGTAAAATCTCCTTGTGCTTCGGGACCCCATAATAGCAGCAGAGAATGTGCTAAACTATTAGCAGGAGTAGAAACTGCAGCAGTTAGGAAATTACAACCTTCCAGATAGGAACTGGCCAATCCGTGAGTATACCATGAAGTCACAAAGGTTGTACCCGTGAACCATCCACCTAAGGCAAAATAGGCACAAGGAAAGAGCAATAGACCAGACCAACCCACAAAAATGAAACGGTCTCTGCGTAGCCAGTCATCCACAATATCAAATAAAGTTTTTTCTTCTTTAGAAGACTTTCCAAGGGCTACAGTCATAGCGATCCTCCTATTTCACTATTTCGACCATTTCCGAGCACCCTATATGATCAAAAGGTATACGATGAATTGGATTTTTCATCCATCATCCTTTCAAAAAAAAATTGGGTTCCGAAGATTCGTTGTTGGAACAAATATTTGAAACTGGACCGAACCGATTCAATATAGGTAAATGCATGATAGCTCGATCCCGAGTTTTCAGAGTTTCTATCTGATCCTCGAATCACCTATTGAATAACATCGATGGAACAATTTAAGGGGAGGGAAGTGCGTTCCCCCCCCATTGACCAGATTCTATTCACAATATCTATTCCATTCAATATTTTTTATCCATTCTCGTCTTGAACCTTCTGCAATGCAACAGAATGAAAAGGAGTATTTCTATTCTCTCTCATCCATCTCTATGTATATTCTTACTACTACATCGTGGTCCGATACGAATGAGTCTACGAGCAGGAACGAGTAGGTGTTTTCATAACTCATAGAGCTAAAGGAAATGACTCCAATAGCAAGAAGTTA